CATTATTGCTTATTTTGCTTATTTCCTGAGTCATAAAATGCCAAGCATCATTGTCAAACCAAACATTATTATCAATAAAGTGTGCTACCATAAAATTTATTATCAATATATTTTTTTTAAGAAAGTCTTGAAAGTTATTTGATTTCGACTTTAAATTTACAGATGATAAGAAAAAGTCAATCGGGATAATAGGATTTGAACCTATGACATCCTGCTCCCAAAGCAGGCACTCTACCAAACTGAGCTATATCCCGACTAATTATTTCTTATCTATAGAGTCAAATTAATAACTACAACCATACTATAACATAGGATAGTATAAATTCGCAACATTAAGTTTAAAAATTATTAATATTTTTAATGTTACGAATTTTTTAAAGATTAAATATAAATTTAGTTTATAATCAAATATAGACTAAAAAAGGATTTCTTTTATTTTTTAAACCTTTTAATATAATCTATTGAATCTTCAACAGTTTGAATTTTACTTGCTACTCCATCATTAATTTCAATATCAAATTTATCTTCCAACCTCATAACTAATTCAACAACATCTAAAGAGTCAGCTTTTAAATCTTTAATAAATTCAGTCTCAAGTTGAATTGCCGTGGGATCAATATTATCTAATTGTTCACAAATTTGTTCTTTTACGATTTCAAGAATCTCAGCATCAGACATTTCAGACATACTCTTACTCCTTTATAAATAGTCCATATATGCAAATAATAAATTAAAAATATCCTACAAATTTTTTAATCTATTATATACACTACTTATTTTAATAGATTAATTGAAATTAGGAATAAATATTTTAATATAAATTTCGCCCTATTTAATACATATTAATTACAGTAGTTAAAATTTTAGTATTAGCTACGAAAAATTTTTAATTTTTACATCAAAATTTGATAACGATAAAGATATTTCTTAAATATTCTCAAGAGATCAATATTAACAATTTAATGAGTTGAGTTAAAATGTATTTTTTGTAAAATTTTTGTCATTTTAACTAATAAAAAAAAAAAGAAAAAAGTAAATACTCACCAGATATAATATGATTTTTATTAATAATATTGATAAGAATTTATATACTGAATATGAGAACAAAAGTTCTCATATTCAGCTATACCTATATTATTTAAAATACCTTCAATAAGACTATTTACCGCTTTGGCGGTAAACACAATTTCGTCATAGTAATTTGTTTTTACTTTAGTTTGAGTTAATGCCAAATTTTTGAAGAAATTGAACTAACTGAAAAATCGTCTTTCGATTTAAATAATAAATAGGAATATTATTTTTAATAGCCAATTTTCTCACCTTAAAATTTTGTTTTAGATGTTTTTTAAACCCAACAATTACTGCTGATTTTTTAATCTCTTTAGTTATAATAAGTTTAATACCCATCTTGGCGACTGTTTCTCTTATAAAGTTATTAGATAATGAATGCGTATAAATTAAATTTGCATTAATTTCAATATCTTTATATGAAGATTTATAGTCCGTATAATTTTTATTATTTAAGTATTTAAATGAATGAAAATAAAGATCAGAATTTGTCTTTAATTGATTATATTCTATACTAGTTTTTTGGTTCACTTTGGATTGGCGGATTTGTACAATTGAAGAGTTTTCCTTCAATAATAAATCGATTGATTTTTTAACATCTTCATGGATTGTCCAATAATTAGAATTGTTCATTTCAATTACAAGTTGAAATACTGGGTAACCTTTACGTTCCAAAATACTTTTTTTTGTTCCACGCTGTTTGGCTTCATCATCACTTAACGTTACACATTTAATTCCACCAATTAAATTAAACAAACAAGGATTTTTTATTAAATTTTTTAGACAATTACCATGAATTGTTCCAATTAATTGAATACCTTTTTCCGCAATTGTACAAGTTGCTAACGCTTCTAATTCTGTACTGATTTCATCAATTACAATCGCTTCTGGCATATGATTTTCAACTGCTTCAAGCATCACTTGATATTGAAGTTCCGTTTTAGAAACTTGCATCCGGCGTGCCCTCCCAATTCCAGAATGTGGAATATTACTGTCCCCAGCAATTTCATTCGATGTGTCAACAACAACAACTCTTTTTCCCATTTCGTCGGATAAAACTCGTGCAATTTCACGAATAATTGTTGTTTTCCCAATGCCAGGTCTACCTAACACTAAAATTGACTGCTCAGACTCTAGTAAGTCACGAATTAAAGTTGTAGCACCAAAAATTGCTCTACCAACTCGACAAGTTAATCCGGTTATTAATAATCGACGATTACGAATACAACTAATTCTATGAAGAGTGCGTTCAATACCTGCTCGATTATCATTACTGAAATTACTAATTCGTTTTATAGTATAATCAAGATCTTGCCAGGAGAAAATCTTTTGTGACAAATATTCATGACCCGTAGGAAAACGCGCCTCGGGGCGACGCCCTAAATCTAAAACAATTTCAATTATTTTTTCTTTATTAAAATGATTACTTAAATTTTTTTCAATAAAAAAAGGTAAATTATCAAATAATTTACCCAGATCTTCATCTATTATCATAAACTCTGAATTTTATCCTAACTTTATATTTATACTATAGGACGAATTTTATAGATAATATGAATAAGTTTTTAAAGTTAGAGGAATTCACTTAACAGTTATTTTGAAGTATTTATTAATTCATTAAAAGTTTGACTATCTAGAATAGCAATTTGAGACAAGATTTTACGATTTAAATCAATATTAGATTTCTTAAAATTATGAATTACTCGACTATATGATAATCCGTTTAATCTTGAAGCTGCATTAATACGTGTAATCCAAAGTTTTCTAAATGTTCGTTTCTTTTGCTTCCGACCTGTATATGAGTATCGTAAAGCTTTCATAACTTGTTGATTTGCAACTCGAAAAAGTCGAGAATGTGCACCTCTATAACCTTTTGCAAGTTGTAATATTTTTTTCCGTCGTTTTCGGGCAACATTTCCACGTTTAATTCGAACCATAGACTTTAATAGGGTAACATTAATTTAATAGGTTTGTAGTCATTAGGACTAACACAAATTGTTCTAGATAACTTGCGTTTTTGAGTTTTTGTTTTATGCATCAACAGATGACCTTTATATGCATGACGTCGTAAAAAGTTACCTGTAGCTGTTTTTTTATACCGTTTAAGTGCGGCTTTTCGATTTTTTAATTTAGGCATAAAATTTTAAAGTTTTGAAATAGAATATATATTTTTAAAATATAATTTTGATTTTAAAGGATGTGAGTATACAATTTTCTCGCCATATTTCCAATCAACCGGGCAGGCATGACCGGGATGTTTTTTAAGATATTGAATTGATTCTAATATACGAAGTATTTCGTTTACACTCCTCCCACATAATAAGTTATTAACTGTATAGTATTGAATTACGCCTTCTTTGTCAATAATGAAAACTCCAGGAAAAGCCATTCCATCATCCGTTAATAATTGATAATTTTTCGTAATTGTTTTTGTTAAATCAGAAACTAGAGGAAATTTCAGACCTGATAACCCACCTTCATATTGACGAGATAACAAAAAATGTAAATGAGAAAAAGGACTATCAATCGAAATGGCTAAAATTTGTGTAGATAATTTCCGGAATTCAGGAATACGTTTACTTAAAGAAATTAATTCTGTAGGTGATACAGGAGTAAAATTAGCGGGGTAAAATATAAGAACTACATATTTTTTTCCACGATAATCAGAAAGTCTAATTTTGCCTAATTTATTATTGAAGACTCCGACAGTTAAAAAGTTTGGTGCTAATTTACCTATTTGAAGAGAAGTTCGCATGAAAATTCTAAATAATTAAAATAGTCATTTGAAAAATGGTAACATAAAAATAGAAATAGTGCAATTTTTTTATTTTTTATTTGAAATATCAAATAAGAAATTAATCAATCAAAAAATTTTAATAAAATTGATTTTGAGAATTACAATATGTTATAATATTGGAGATTATTAAACAATTATAAAAACTAATAGTAAATCTTTATGTGGGATAATATATTAAGAAATACATTGTTTGGACTAGTAATTTTAAATTTAACTAGTATAGGGATTAAAAAATTTAATCCGACAGACATGATACCAGAAACAAATGTTAAACCTAACACTGAATTAAATAAAAATTCAGTTAATTCAAGAATGACATACGGACGGTTTTTAGATTATTTAGAAATGGGTTGGATTAAACAGGTCGACCTTTATGATAATAGTAGAAATGCAATAGTAGAAGCATCAAGTCCAGAACTTGGTAATCGACCACAAATAATTCGAGTAGAAATACCCGTTGGAACTTCTCAATTAATTCAAAAATTAAAAGAATATAATATTGATTTTGATTCTCATCCAACTGAAGATCAAAATATCTGGATTACTTTAGCAAGTAATGTTTTATTACCAATTATTTTTATTGCAGGTCTATTTTATCTGTTTCAATCTTCCGAAAACTTTCCAGGAAATTCAGACTCTTCTCCAATGAATATAGGAAAATCAACTGCTCGATTTGAAAGACGACCTGATACAGGCGTTGTATTTAATGATATAGCAGGAATTGATGAAGCAAAGGCAGAGTTTGAAGAAATTGTTTCATTTTTAAAACAACCAGAGAAATATACAATAGTAGGTGCAAAAATACCAAAAGGAATTTTACTAGTAGGCCCTCCAGGAACAGGTAAAACACTTCTAGCAAAAGCAATTGCAAATGAAGCAGATGTTCCGTTTTTTAGCGTAGCCGGTTCAGAATTTGTTGAAATGTTTATTGGTATTGGAGCTTCTCGAGTACGGGATCTATTTAAAAAAGCTTCAGAAAATGCTCCATGTATCGTATTCATAGATGAAATTGATGCAGTAGGTCGAGAAAGAGGAGCTGGTATTGGTGGTGGGAACGATGAACGTGAACAAACATTAAACCAACTATTAACTGAAATGGATGGTTTTAAAGAAAATAAAGGTGTAATAGTTGTTGGTGCAACCAACCGTGTAGATATATTAGATTCTGCTTTATTACGCCCAGGCCGATTTGATCGACAAGTAACCGTAAATCTTCCAGACCGATTAGGAAGAGTAGGAATTTTAAAAGTTCATGCTCGTAATAAACCAATTAGCGATGATGTTTCTTTAGTTCAATTAGCAAATAGAACCCCAGGATTTTCTGGAGCAGATTTAGCAAATTTACTAAATGAAGCTGCTATTTTAGCAACACGTTATGAAAAATCGTCTATTACAAAAAATGAAGTAAATGAAGCTGCAGATCGGATTATCGGTGGAATAGCTGGAACTCCAATGGAAGATAATAAAAATAAACGATTAGTAGCATATCACGAAGTAGGGCATGCTATCATTGGATCTGTTTTAAAATCTCACGACGAAGTAGAAAAAATTACACTAGTTCCGCGTGGTGGGGCTAAAGGATTAACTTGGTTTACACCGGATGAAGACCAAACTCTAGTTTCAAGGTCTGAATTATTAGCCCGCATTATCGCAACATTGGGGGGACGCGCTGCAGAGCAGGTTGTTTTCGGTACACCGGAAGTAACAACTGGTGCTAGTGGTGATTTACAACGTGTAACTAGTTTAGCAAGACAAATGGTAACTCGGTTTGGAATGTCTAACATTGGCCCAATTGCATTAGAAGATGAAAATAATGGTCAAGTATTTCTTGGTGCCAACATGGCAGTAGAAAATAATGATTATGCTGAAAGTTTAGCTGATAGAATTGATGATCAAGTCTGTAAAATTATTAATTATTGTGAACAAAAATCCGTTGAAATAATTAAGGATAATCGAGTGATTATCGATCTAATAGTAGAAAGATTATTAGATGTTGAAACAATGGATGGTCCGGAATTCCGCGAATTATTAAGTACATACACTGTTTTACCGGATAAGAAAACACTTTATGTATCAAAATTTTCGTAATTTAATTAATTAAAAATATTGCTATATATACTTTCTAAATATATAGTATTCATTAATGTAATGATATATACTTTAATGGATAGTATATATTTAGAATTAACTTAAAATCTAACGTAAGCTTATGGCAAAAAAAAGTATGATCGAGAGAGAGAAAAAGCGTATTAAGTTGAATAAAAAATACGCAGATAAACGTGCTTTGTTATTAAATGCATACAAAGAAAGTAAAGATTTTAATGTCAAATTAGAGGTGCATTCGAAGATTCAAAAATTACCTCGCAATAGCGCAAAAATACGAATCCGAAACAGATGTTGGAAAACCGGTAGGCCACGAGGTTATTATCGTGATTTTGGGGTATCAAGACACGTATTAAGAGAAATGGCTCATCAGTGTTTATTACCTGGCATAACAAAGTCCAGTTGGTAAAAAGTCTGACCGATTTTTTAAATTGGTCAGAACTATAATTTTAAATATTAAATTGACTTCCACGACGGTATTGTAAATATGCTGCAACAAATAGTCCGAAAGCACTTACGGTGATCATACCTAAAACGATTCCTGATAATAAGGGTTCTACCATTTCTTTATGCGTATAAAATATAACTTTGTAAGATATATTATAATACAATCAATAATTAAATTTATAAAAAATTAAATTTTCTTAATCTATTAAACAAGAGTAAAAAATTTGAGTCAAAATCAATTTTTCAATTATCAAATTGATTTCAATACTTTAGGTATACATATATATATATTGTATTTTCAACAAATATTTGCTATCATAATATTACCGCTGGTGTAGCTCAATTGGTAGAGCAACTGACTTGTAATCAGTAGGTCGGGGGTTCGAGTCCCTTCACTAGCTTCACGAACGTTAAGAATAATTTTTTCGATAAATGAATATTACAGTTTTTCGTTTATTCTATTTTCGTCAGACAAAATTATTTTTTTCTATTTTTTCTATTTCTGATTGATTCTTTTATTATATCTTTTTTTAGTTTTTGCATCGCTATTTCTTCTTTTTGGTCAGTTTGTTCACTTTGTTCAAAGTCCCTTAAATCCCCCTTGCTATTATTATACAAAAATATGAATATTGGTTTTCCATTTTTTATTTGTTTTATTAATTTAGTTGGTTTTTAATGAAATAGAAGTCGTGTGTTTCACCCCAACACATGAACATACGACTTCTATTTCATTAAACCGATTTTCAAATAGGCCCAGTAGGAATCGAACCTACATTGGAAACTTAGAAGGTTTCTGTCCTAATCCGTTAGACGATAGGCCCTAAAACTAATTTAATTGTTTTTTAGTTTAAATTTAAAATGGGTGATATCGGGATCGAACCAATGACCCCCTGCTTGTAAGGCAGGTGCTCTCCCAGCTGAGCTAATCACCCATACTCATAATAATATTTTATATGAGACTGTAGAATTTGTCAACACTAATTTTATAATTTAAAATTTATACTTGACAAACTCTAGAATTTCTATTAATATCATTGATAAAGTGGGGTCGGTTCCCGAGCGGCCAAAGGGGTCAGACTGTAAATCTGATACGTAATGTTTCGTTGGTTCGAATCCAACCCGGCCCATTTTAGCTCAGAAAACAATTTTACATATATATATATGTATGACATCAAACGAGGTAAAACTAAATTTAATTTTAGTATATTATAAACAAAATTTTATAAAGCTAACATACTTCTAATAATAACATACAAACTTACACAAAATGTTATTGTAATTAAGATTAAAAAAATACGTAATTTGGGAGTTTTTAATAGATTTTTAAACGGTGTTAATATAATTAAGATTAACCCAGTAACACTACTTATAAAAAATCGAGGATAGCGGAATATATTGTTCCAAAAATTATTCATATCTTAAATTAATCGGATCTTTTTTAATAAATATTATGTCAATAAACGATAACATGTTACAATATTATTGTACTGTTGTAGGATAAGGCTCTGTAGCTCAGTGGTTAGAGCAGGGGACTCATAAGCCCAAGGTCGTAGGTTCAAATCCCACCAGAGCCATCTACACAATAATTGATGAAACAGGTTGTTGGGAGAAATGGCTGAGTGGTCGAAAGCAATAGATTGCTAATCTATCGTACAAGTTTTTGTACCCAGGGTTCGAATCCCTGTTTCTCCTTATTTAAAAAAACTATCAAATAGTTGACATTGTTCAAGAACAATATTACAATTAGACTATAAAGGGATTGTAGCTCAATTGGTTAGAGTACCGCCCTGTCACGGCGGATGTTGCGAGTTCGAGTCTCGTCAGTCCCGTTATTAATATTTAATAATAATATTACAAATATTATTATTAAACATTCGCTATTCCCCTTGAACTTTCAATAAAGCAAATCCTAATGAAAGACCTAGTAATGTCATACTGAAGCATGTTGCTGCTGCTGTCACAATTTCAGCATTTGCGTATGGGAAAATTTTTAAAACTAATTCCATAATGTTTGAATTTTATTAATTTTTACAAAGTTTATTAAAAACCATTTCTGGCCCAAACAACTAAAGCTAATGAGAATGTAAACATTGTCATTAATCCTGCCCAACCTAAACTTATAATATCCATATTGATTTTATAAATGATTTGAATTTGTATAATTTAAAAGGATTTTGAAACCTTTTAAATTATTTGTTATTAATTTCGACTAAATACTATTTGCCCAATCTACATCAACGTTTTCAATAATTAAAGATGAATTATATATTTGTAATATAATTAATAGAAATACTAAAAATGCTACCATAACTACACCCATTATTGGAGTTGTACCCCAACCAGGAGCTACTTTTCCATATTCAGCATTCAGGGGACGTAAAATTTCACCTAATCTTGTTCGTAATGCCATAAAAATATTTTCTATTTTTAATAAATTAATTTTTATATTACATGCTGTATAATACTAAAATGTTTATTTAGATAATAATACAACATGGAAACAGCAACTCTTATTGTAATTTTTGTGTCAAGCTTACTTTTAGGTATTACAACATATTCAATCTATACTGCTTTTGGTCCCGGATCAAAGAATTTACGGGATCCATTTGAGGAGCATGAAGATTAAATAATAAAATCACATATGTGATTTTATTATTTAATAATTCGTGGTGCTTCTCGGAAAAATACAGCAAAGAAAATTACCATTAAAGTACCAATAAGTAAAAACGTATAAACTAAGGCTTCCATTGCTTAATCCTTTTTAAATGTTAATAGATTAAAAAACAAAGAGTTCCAGTTTAATCTTAAACTGCACCTTGTTTTTTCGTAGTTTTATCACCAAGTTTTTGGAATGCACCGAATTCTACTTGTTCAGTTACTTCAGCACCAATACCAGTAAACACATCTCGGAAAATTGTTCGACCACCATGCCATAAATGACCAAAGAAGAATAATAGAGCAAAATTAGCATGACCAAATGTATACCAACCTCGTGGGCTACTACGGAATACACCGTCGGATTCTAAACTTGTACGATCAAATTCAAAAACTTCTCCTAATTGCGCTTTACGAGCGAATTTTTTAACTGTTGGTGCGTCTTTAAATGTTTGACCATTTAATTTTCCGCCATAAAAATCAACGGTTACTCCAACCTGTTCGATACTATATTTTGATTCAGCACGACGGAACGGAATATCTGCTCGAATAATCCCATCTTTATCAATTAAAATAACAGGGAATGTTTCAAAGAAAGCTGGCATTCGTCTAACCGTTAGTTCACGGCCTTCTTTATCGCGGAAAATCGGATGTCCTAACCAAGCTTCAGCAATTCCATCTCCTTTATCCATAGCACCTGCACGGAATAAACCACCTTTCGCAGGGTTGTTTCCAATATAATCATAAAAAGCAAGTTTATCAGGAATTCTTGACCAAGCTTGGCTCTCAGATAATCCCTCACTTACTGATGTTTCAACTTGACGTTCAATTTCTTGTTGGAAATATCCACTATCCCATTGATACCGTGTTGGTCCAAACAATTCAATTGGCGTTGCTGCCGCACCATACCACATAGTACCAGAAGTTACAAATGCAGCAAAGAATACTGCCGAGATACTACTTGATAAAACTGTTTCGATATTACCCATTCGTAATGCTCGATATAATCTTTGTGGAGGACGAACTGTTAAATGGAAAATACCTGCAAAGATACCAAAAATACCTGCAGCAATGTGATGTGCAGCAATTCCACCTGGATTGAATGGATTAAAACCATCAGCCCCCCAAGACGGTGCTACCGGTTGAACTTTACCTGCAATCCCATAAGCATCTGATACCCAGATACCTGGTCCAAATAGCCCAGTTACATGGAACGCACCAAATCCAAAACATAATAGACCTGATAAAAATAGATGAATACCAAATATTTTTGGTAAATCTAAAGCTGGTTCACCAGTTCTAGGATCACGGAATAATTCTAAATCCCAATATACCCAATGCCAAATTGCAGCCAAGAAACACATACCTGATAAGATTATATGTGATAATGCTACACCTTCAAAACTCCAGATACCTGGGTTCGAAACACTTTCACCTGTAATACTCCAACCACCCCAAGAATCTGTGATACCTAGCCGAGTCATGAAAGGCATTACAAACATACCTTGACGCCACATAGGATTTAAAACTGGATCTGAAGGATCAAATACTGCAAGTTCATAAAGTGCCATTGAACCAGCCCAACCTGCAACTAATGCTGTATGCATTAAATGTACAGCAATTAATCTACCTGGATCATTTAATACAACAGTATGAACACGATACCATGGTAAAGCCATAGTAATTCATTCCTTAATATAAATTAATAATGGTTTTTGACTTTCTTACAAATAAACTATTTAGAATAGTTAACTATACTATTATTATAAGTGAAGATAATAAAAATTATTTAAATTAATGAAATAAAATTAGTTTTATTTCATTAATTCATAAAAATTGAGATTTAAACATTTGTGTTCTAAGTACTATAGTGTACTTTTAAATGTTGTTTTTGATTCTTCAATAGCTTCTTTTAAAGCTGTCTCTGCTTCTTCAGTAAATTGGTTCGTCGAACTAACAATACCTACGTATGGATTATTAGAAATACTTAAATAGTCAATTAGACTTGTACAATAATTTTTAACTGATCCAACTGGTAAATCGTCTAAAAATCCATTGATCCCAGTATAAATTAATGCTACTTGTTGTGGTACTGATAATGGTGAATTTTGTGGTTGTTTTAAAACTTCACGTAATCTTGTACCGCGAGCCAATTGTTTTTGTGTTGCTTCATCTAAATCTGAAGCAAATTGAGAAAAGGCTTCTAACTCGGCAAATTGAGCTAATTCTAGTTTTAATTTACCTGCAACTTTTTTCATTGCCTTTGTTTGTGCTGCTGAACCTACACGTGATACAGAAATACCTACATTAATTGCTGGACGAATACCAGAGTTAAATAAATCATTTGATAAGAATATTTGTCCATCTGTTATTGAAATAACATTTGTTGGAATATATGCTGATACATCACTAGCTTGTGTTTCAATGATTGGTAATGCTGTCATACTACCACCACCTAATTCATCACTTAATTTCGCTGCACGTTCTAATAGGCGTGAGTGCAAGTAGAATACATCACCTGGGTATGCTTCACGTCCTGGAGGACGACGTAATAATAATGACATTTGACGATAAGCCATAGCTTGTTTTGTTAAATCATCATAAATTACTAAAGTTGCTCTACCTTCATACATAAAGTATTCTGCTAATGCTGCTCCAGCATACGGTGCTATATACTGTAAAGTAGCTGGATCATTTGCACTTGCAGAAACAATGATTGTATAATCCATTGCATTTTTTTCTTCTAGTACATTTACTACTTGTGCTACAGTTGAAGCCTTTTGACCTATACCAATATAAACACAAACAACGTTTTCAGTCTTTTGATTAATAATCGTATCAACTGCTATAGACGTTTTTCCAGTTTGACGGTCACCAATAATTAATTCTCGCTGACCTCTACCAATTGGAATCATAGCATCAATAGAAGTAATACCTGTTTGTAAAGGTTCGCATACTGATTTACGACTAATAATACCTGGAGCCATAGCTTCTAATAAACGGCTGCCTGTTGGTTTAATTTCTCCTTTACCATCAATTGGAACTGCTAGTGGATTTAAAACTCGGCCTAAGAAGTTATCACCAACTGGAATTTGTGCAATTTGTCCTGTAGCTTTTACAGTACTACCTTCTAAAATTTGACGCCCATTACCCATTAAAACGACCCCGACGTTGTCATTTTCTAGGTTAAGCGCAATACCAATTGTTTTATCTTCAAATTCTAAAAGTTCTCCACTCATTACTTGATCAAGGCCATAAACACGTGCAATACCATCACCAACTTGTAATACAGTACCAATGTTATCTGCTTTAATCTCTTGGTCGTATTTTTCAATTTGTTCACGGATAATACGACTAATTTCGTCTGGACGAATATTTATCATTGTATTATTTTATTTTTAGGATAAAAAGTTAATAAAAGATTTTAATTGTTTTTAAATTTCTAAAACACTATCTAAATGATTCGCTAAATTTTTTAATTGGTTTTTAATGCTCAAATCAATAATTTTTGAATTTGTTTCAATCGTAAACCCACCAATTAAGCTAGTATCGATACTCATTACTAATTGAATTTCACTTGTATTAGTTAACTTTTTAAGTTTATTAGTTAACTGATTTAGTTGTTTCGTTGTAAATGGAGAAGCCGATGAAATTTTAAATAATTTAATTACGGATGAGCTGTATACCAATTGTAAAAAACTATAAATAATCGTTCTTACTAAATTAATTCGATTACGTTCGACAAGAATAATTAAAAACTTCATCGTATGTTTGTCTACTTGAGATGTTAAAGTTTTCTCTAGAATTTCTTTTTTTTCGGCCGAACTAATAAGCGGATTTTCTAAGTATTTTATTAAATCTGGTGTTTGGCTAAAGAAAACTTCTAGGTTTTGAAAATCTCGAGTAATTTCAAACGATCGACCAACGCTGATAGAAACATTATAAAAAGTACGTGCATAAGGATCAGCTACTTTTAATGTGGCTGGAATAATACTCATTATAAATCTCCTTCTAGTTTATTAATTGTTTGATTAATGAAAACTACAGCACGGCGTCTTATCTGAAATGTTTGTTGAGCTCTAATAACAATACGTTTTAAAACTAATAAGATGATTTGCTGTTTAATTTCCAAAAATACTTGTGTTTCTTTCGTTCGTAAACTTACTAATGCTCGGTTGAAACGAGTTGTTAAATCTTTTTTCGATTGACTAATTTCAGACTGAAGTAAAGTCTTCTTTGTAGTTATCGTTTCATTTTTAATTTCATTAATAAGAACATTAGTTTGAACAAGTTGTTTTTGAGCTTCACTTAACCTTCTATTAGCTTCACTTAACCGTTCTTCAGCATCTTGAATACCTGTTACAATATCACTTTTACGCTTTTCTAACGTTGAAGTTAAAAAAGACCCTATTACGTATGTTAAAATAACAATTAAAGCAATTATATTAAGGACACCAGTTTCAAGAATGTCAAGATTCAATGTAATCCCATCTGTTACGGCAAGTAATGTAAAAATTTGATCAAAATTTTCCATATTTTAGAATTTTTGTTTAAACTATTCGTTTATAAAAAGGAAAATTACGGATAACAAAAAATTTATATTGATAATTTACTTTCAATTTCTACACATAATGATTGAACAATCGCATCTAAACTATTTAAAGCTGTGGTCTTTTTATTAATTAGATCTGTTGTAACATTATCTAATAAATTATCAATATATTTTTGTGAAATAATTAGTTCTGTCTCTAAAATCTCTTTGTGAATTTTTTGTGAATTCGTAATTTCTAATTGTGCTTCCTTACGAACTTTACTTAATTCTTGTTCGTATTCAGCAGTCAAATCATTTGCTTGGGCTAAAATCTCAGAAGCCTTAGCAAGATTATTTAAAATATATTCGTTCCGCTCGGTAATAACAGCCAATAAAGGACTGTACAAAATTATATTCAGAATAACCATTAATAATATAAATTGAATTGCAACTAAAGGTAAAGTTGCATTTATATCAAATAAACCACCAGGTCCTGTAACTTCTGAATTTGAAATTAATATTGAAAAATTAACCATATAAAATATATATATGTTTTACAAAAATTTTGAATAGCTCTAGATACAGTAAATTAATATTTTACTGTATCTAACTATTTTAATAGTTAATCAAACTCTAGCTACTAAATGGGTTAGCAAATAATAACGCTAATGCTACTACTAAACCATAAATAGTTAACGCTTCCATGAACGCTAAACTTAATAATAAAGTACCACGAATTTTATTTTCTGCTTCTGGTTGACGAGCAATCCCTTCAACCGCTTGACCTGCGGCATTACCTTGACCAATTCCAGGACCAATAGCAGCTAAACCAATCGCTAAACCAGCAGCTATAACAGAAGCAGCAGCAATAATACTATCCATAATAAACCTTTAATAATAAATATAAAATTAATAAATTTGATACAATTTCAGAAAAATCTAGTTTTAATTATAATTTACTCAAGTGCTTCTGTTATGTAAGCAGCAGCTAATGTTGAGAAAATTAAAGCTTGTACTGAACCTGCAAAAATACCGAGCATCATAATTGGTAATGGAATTACCAATGGAACTAAGGATGTCAATACAGATATTGTTAATTCATCTGCAAGAACATTCCCGAATAACCGGAAACTTAGTGATAACGGTTTTGTGAAATCTTCTAGAATGTTGATTGGTAGAAGAAGTGGAATTGGTTGGATATAACGTTTAAAATATCCTAACCCTTTTTTACTTAAACCTGCATAGAAATATGCAAATGATGTTAAAAGAGCTAATGCTACTGTTGTATTAATATCATTTGTTGGAGCTGCAAATTCTCCTTCTGGAAGCTTAATTAATTTCCAAGGTATAATTGCACCTGCCCAATTACAGCCAAAAATAAATAAAAATAGTGTACCAATGAAAGGTACCCATTCTTTATAAAAACTTTCGCCTAATTGATCCCTAGCAATTTCTACAATATAATCAATTGTCGCTTCCATAAAGTTTTGCCAACCATTTGGAATCCGTTCAGTATTTTGAGTACCTAAAAATGAAAATAATAGTAAAATACTTATTACAACCCACATTACAGCCAAAACTTGACCATGTACTAAAAAGCCTGCAATATTCCAGTAAAAATGTTTTCCAACTTCTGCTTCCGCCAATAATGTAAACGTACTTGAATAAAAATTATCTGGGTACATATAATTTAACTAATTAAGTAAATTACCCAATATTAAAAAATATACAGGAACATCTTTTAATATAATGGTTTTTAATAAAAATTAAGTACAAATTTATTTAATAACTTTAATTTTATAAAACTAAGAAGATTTGTTTACCCATTCATAACCTTTTTTCTCTAATTCTTGAGCTAGTTCAGCAGATCCTGTTTTAATAATTTTACCATCTTTCATCACATGGATAAAATTTGGTTTTACATAATCGAGTAATCTTTGGTAATGAGTTATCAAAATAATAGCTTTTTCTTCATTCATAAAAGTTTTAATACCTTTTGAGATTATCTTTAAGGCATCAATATCTAATCCTGAATCTGTTTCATCTAAAATCGACAATTTTGAATCCAATAGTAACATTTGGACAATTTCATTTCTTTTTTTCTCCCCCCCTGAAAATCCTTCATTTACATTTCGACTTAAAAATGTAGGAGACATATCAACAATCTTTAATTTTTCACTTACTATACTAAAAAATTCAATTGGACTAATTTCATTTTTATTAAGTGCTTTTAATTTTGCGTTATATGAGAGATATAAAAAATCTTCATTACTTACTCCAGGAATTTCTATTGGATATTGAAATGCTAAAAAAATTCCTAGATGTGCTCGTTCTTCTGGTTCTAATTCTAAAATACTATTTCCTTGATAAATAATATCTCCAGATGAAACGGAATAAGCAGGATGACCCGCTAATACCTTCGATAATGTACTTTTTCCCGATCCATTCGGACCCATTACTGCGTGAATTTCACCTGTGTTTATTTTTAAGTTTAAATCTTTTAGAATCTCATTTTCATTTATTGATGCTCTTAAATTTTTAATTTCTAAAATTGTTTCGCCTTTACTCATTAACCAATACTTCCTTCTAATTTTAAACTTAATAAGCGATCAGCTTCAACTGAAAATTCTAAAGGTAATTCAGTGAAAACATCTTTACAAAAGCCACTTATTATTAAACTAATAGCTTTTTCAATTGGGATACCTCTTTGTAAGAAATAAAAGATCTGTTCTTCACCAATTTTAGATGTTGAAGCTTCATGTTCAATTTTTGTTGTTGAATTTTGAACAGAAATGAACGGAAATGTATTCGAATTTGATGAATTTCCTACAAGCAATGAGTCACATTGTGAATAATTTCTAGCACCAACTGCTTTATTATTTATATTTACGAAACCACGGTAACTATTTTTAGAATTTCCAGCTGAAATTCCTTTTGAAATAATTCGACTACGTGTGTTTTTTCCAATATGAATCATTTTAGTTCCTGTATCCGTTTGTTGATAATTATTTGTTAAAGCAACTGAATAAAATTCACCATGTGAATTATCACCAACCAAGACGCAACTAGGGTATTTCCAAGTCACAGAAGAACCAGTCTCTACCTGTGTCCAAGATATTTTTGAGTTTTTACCAACACATAATCCTCGTTTTGTTACAAAATTGAAAATACCTCCCATACCAATATTATTTCCCGAATACCAATTTTGAACCGTCGAATATTTAATATTTGCGTTTTCTAAAGCAATTAATTCAACAACTGCCGCGTGTAATTGATTTTCATCATATTGCGGAGCAGTACAACCTTCTAAATAGCTAACTTGACTGTCTTCTTCAGCGATTATTAATGTTCGTTCAAATTGACCACTATTTTGTTCATTTATTCGAAAATATGTGGATAAGTCTAAAGGGCATTTAACTCCTTTGGGAATATAACAAAAAGAACCGTCTGTAAAAACAGCTGAATTTAAGGCTGTGAAATAATTATCACCAATCGGAACAACAGTTCCTAGATATTTTTCAATAAGTTTTGGATATTCCTGAATTGCTTCAGAGATAGACGAGAATATAATTCCATATTCGGCTAATTCAGATTTAAAAGTCGTTGCAATTGAAACACTATCAAAAACAGCATCAACTGCCACATTTGTTAATCGTTTTTGCTCTGTTAAAGGTATTCCTAATTTTTCAAATGTTTTTAAAATCTCGGGATCAACTTCATCAAGACTATTTAATTTTTTTTTGAACTTTGGGGCAGAATAATAAATTATATCTTGATAATTACTCTCAGAAAATTTTAGTTGAGCCCATTCTGGACATTTCATTTCTTTCCATTTTTTATAAGCTTTCAAGCGAAAATTTAGCAAAAATTCAGGTTCATTTTTTTTCTTTGAAATTGACCTAATAACATCTTCTGTTAAGCCTTTACTAAAATTTTCTTTTTCTACAATGGTTGAAAACCCATATTTATAGGGTTGATTTACAACTTTTGTAAGGTTATTATTTAAAATTTTGTTCGAAGGATTAATCATAAAATTAACTAATTTTGTAAACTATGATTTAATAAAACTTAAAATTAACGATTATTAACTATACATTATAAGGAATTTTTACAGACATTTAAATTTACAATTGTATTTTAATAATATTATTCTAAAAAGCTATTAGTTTTATTAATAATAATACTAGTTACACTTATACAAACTATTGTTATAATATGTGTCAAGGTTGTTTATAAGATTCAACCGATAGAACTAATTTTTAAAAATTAGTTAAATATCTATTACATATTGCCTTTTTATCTTAAGGAGAAATAAATGTCTCAAGCTTCTGTAGAAGAACGGACTCGATTAAAAAGTGACCGTTACGAATCTGGTGTAATTCCATATGCTAAAATGGGTTACTGGGATGCTTCATACACAGTGCAAGTAACTGACGTTCTTGCATTATTCCGTGTTACACCACAACCAGGTGTAGATCCAGTAGAAGCTGCAGCCGCAGTAGCTGGTGAATCTTCAACAGCTACATGGACTGTAGTTTGGACTGATTTATTAACGGCTTGTGACCGTTACCGTGCTAAAGCTTACCGTGTAGATCCAGTACCGAACACAACAGGTCAATACTTCGCTTTCATCGCGTATGAAATCGATTTATTTGAAGAAGGTTCTTTAGCTAACTTAACAGCGTCTATTATTGGTAACGTATTTGGTTTCAAAGCTGTATCAGCTTTACGTTTAGAAGATATGCGTATTCCACACTCATACTTAAAAACATTCCAAGGTCCTGCTACAGGTATCATTGTTGAACGTGAACGTTTAAACAAATATGGTGTTCCATTATTAGGTGCTACTGTAAAACCTAAATTAGGTTTATCAGGTAAAAACTACGGTCGCGTAGTGTATGAAGGTTTAAAAGGTGGTTTAGACTTCTTAAAAGATGATGAGAACATTAACTCTCAACCGTTCATGCGTTGGAGAGAACGTTACTTATACTGTATGGAAGGTATCAACCGTGCTTCAGCTGCTAGTGGTGAAGTTAAAGGTTCTTACTTAAACATTACTGCTGCAACAATGGATGAGTGCATCAAGCGTGCTGAATACGCTAAAGCTGTTGGTTCTGTAATTATCATGATCGATTTAGTTTTAGGTTACACAGCAATTCAAACTGCTGCTATCTGGGCTCGTGAAAATGACATGATCATTCACTTACACCGTGCAGGTAACTCTACATATGCTCGTCAAAAGAATCATGGTATTAACTTCCGTGTTATCTGTAAATGGATGCGTATGTCTGGTGTAGATCATATCCACGCTGGTACAGTTGTAGGTAAATTAGAAGGTGATCCTTTAATGATTAAAGGTTTCTACGATGTATTACGTTTAACTAAGTTAGATATTAACTTACCATTCGGTATTTTCTTCGAAATGGATTGGGCTAGTTTACGTAAGTGTTTACCAGTAGCTTCTGGTGGTATTCACTGTGGTCAAATGCACCAATTAGTTCACTATTTAGGTGATGACGTTATTTTACAATTCGGTGGTGGTACAATCGGTCACCCTGATGGTATTCAAGCAGGTGCTACTGCAAACCGTGTAGCTTTAGAAGCTATGATTTTAGCACGTAACGAAGGTGCTGATTACTTCAACAATGAAGTAGGTCCTCAAATCTTACGTGATGCTGCTAAAACATGCGGTCCATTACAAACAGCTTTAGATTTATGGAAAGATATTAGTTTTAACTATACTTCTACAGATACAGCTGATTTCGCTGAAACACCAACAGCAAACGTATAATAACCAAGTTACTTTTAACCAAAACTAAAGGAGTATTTGAATAGTGAGACTTACACAAGGTTGCTTCTCTTTCTTACCTGATTTAACTGACGAACAAATTGAAAAACAAATCGCATTCGCTATCAGTAAAGGCTGGGCGATGAACGTTGAGTGGACAGATGATCCACATCCACGTAACAGCTACTGGGAATTATGGGGTTTACCATTATTCGACATTCAAGATGCTGCATCTGTAATGTTTGAATTAAAAGCTGCCCGTGATTCATGTCCAGAAGGCTACATCCGTATCAACGCGTTCGACGCTAGCTATGGTACAGAAAGTTGTGTTATGGCATTTATCGTAGGCCGTCCATCATATGAACCAGGTTTCTTCTTAGAACGTACAGATGGTCCATCTCGTATGATTACTTACACGCTTAAGAGCTACAGTGTTCAAGCTAACGCTGAAGGTCGTCGTTACTAATTAAGTAGATGGATTTATCCTATAAATTAACAAATTACATTCCAGGATGTAATTTGTTAATTTATAAAACATATATGTATATACAGAAAAACTCTATAATTTTTTTTATTAAAAAATAATTTAACACGCTGAATAACAGGAAAAACGAAAGATTATTTCAGCTTATTCCTTAATAAGCATCATTTTTAAGTGTATTATTATTATCAATAATTACTTTGCTAAGTTCAATCTTTTGTATATTTAGATACGCTTAAAAGAATTAGATAAATTAACTTTTTACATTTTTTTATAGTAAAATTAATATTATTAAATAGTTTAAATTTAATAATATTAATTTTTTTATAATGCGAGAGATTTCTTATGGAAAGTTTACTTTTAGCTAGATTACCAGAAGCGTATATAATTTTTAGTCCAATTGTAGATGTTTTACCAATTATACCTGTCTTTTTCTTATTATTAGCTTTCGTTTGGCAAGCAGCTATTGGATTTAGATAATTCGTTAACACTTTAAAATAGTAAGAATAATAAAAATTTATAGTAAACAATAACTAATAAATTATTGTTTACTATAGTTCCAAATAAAAATTTTTTCTTTTTTATATATTTATACTTTTGATTGACCTAATAAAATATTATCTGTTAAAGATTTTAAAATTAACTTGATTGACCGGACAGCGTCATCATTTCCTGGTATTGGAATATCAACTAAATCTGGGTCACAATTTGTGTCTAAAATCGAAACAACCGGAATGCCTAATTTCCGACATTCGCGAATAGCAGTTATTTCACGTTTTTGATCGATTACAATTGCTATATCAGGTAATTGCGTCATGTCTTTTACACCATCTAAATCTCGGCGTAATTTACTCAATTCTGTTTTACGTAAGGAAGCTTCTTTTTTTGGTAATAATTTAAAAACTTCATCGGTTTCTTGTTGTTCTAATACTTTTAAACGAGCAATTCGACTCTTTAAAGTAACCCAATTTGTTAACATTCCACCTAACCAACGATGGTTTACATAATAAGAATTACACCTTTTAGCTTCGGCTGCTATTAACGCACTAGCTTGGCGTTTTGTACCAATGAATAGAAATGTTTTTTTTTGTTTAGCAGCTGATTCCAAATAAGAGTTAGCTTGTTTTAATAATTGTGCAGATTGAACTAGATCTAGAATGTGAATATTGTTGCGTTCCATATAAATATATGGAAACATTTTAGGATTCCAACGATAAGCTTTATGTCCAAAATGAACTCCAGCTTCTAACAATTGGGCTAAACTAATATTAGCCATATAGTATTAACTCCTTAAATTAAGTGAACAAGTTTGAAGATAAGATACCAAATTTTTAATAAGATCGTCTACGTTTTAGAACGTTTTTAAAATCTTTGGTTTAGATTTCTGTTCTTTTGTATTATTAATTGAATACTTGTTAAAACTATGTCTATAATTTTTTGCCCCAATTCCTGCAGGAATTAAATGACCAATAATGATATTCTCTTTTAAACCCCGTAACCAATCTAACCGACCTTCAATAGCTGCTTTTGTTAAAACACGTGTAGTCTCCTGAAAACTTGCTGCCGAGATAAAACTGGGGTTATTTAATGCAGCCTTAGTAATTCCTAGCAATAATGGTACATAATATGCAACCTGTTTATTTCGTATTTGAATAACTTCATTTATATATTTAATATGATATAAGTCTATAACTTCACGCGGTAATAATGGAGTTTCACCTTCATGGGTAATAAGAACTTTTGTTGTCATTTGTTTTATAATAATTTCGAGGTGTTTATCATCGATTGTAACTCCTTGCGATTTATATACTGATTGAACTAAATTTAAAATTAATGCTTGGATTTTTTTAAAACTTCGATAACTTGCTTGATAGTTATTTAACAATCGACATAAAGATAATTTTTTATTCTTTTGACATATTAAAGATTTAATCTTTGCATAATAATTAAAGTAAATTTTTAATAAACTATGCGGATTTACTTTGTCGCTATCTTTTACAGTAGTGCCAATTTTTCGAAATTCAAAGGTTGGGTCAATAGTTGTCTTTCGAATTAATATCCCTTTTTTTTGATTTTTTGGTGTATGCCGACTTACGCGTTTTATTTTCCGAGCTTCTAATAATTCTTCAATTCTTGGTAAACCTTGAACAATATCCCCCGTAATTTCTTTTTCAAAATTTAATGTACCAATAGTTTGAGCGTTTTCTAAAAATTCGCCATTTTTGCAAAAAACATTATTAACTTCTTGCTCTAAATAATCTTCAGTTATAGAATGAATACCAATAGTTCTAAAAGGGTATTCCAGTAAAGCTACAGAAGCAAATTCCAAGCGCCTATCTTCATTTCTTTTGAACGGTTTTGAAACTAATTCTGAGCTTTTTAAAAATAGCATAAATATATTCTTTAAGCGAATACGTTCTATGTAAGGTAATCGTGCATGTCTTTTTGTTTTATAAATTTTATCTTTATGATCTAAGTACCCATACCATGGCCGGTAATCTAGACTTGATAATTTCGTTTCTGCACTTTTTTCTTTTTTTACTAAAAATTCTCTTACAAAAATTGGAAGACTGGAAGTATAATATTTACCACGTTTTTTCAAAAGTATTGCCGGAAAATCAAGTCTTTCAAAACTATTTGCGAATTGAATATAATACCCTAACCGCATTGTAATATCAAAATAATTTAAATTGATATGATTCCTACCTGATAAAGAAGTCTTATCATTAACTAGATTTTTAGGAATATATTTGTATTTTAAACTGATATCATTTATAAAATCTTCATTCTTACATTTTGGAAAAAAATAGGGTCGGCCTTTTTGAATCGTCAAAAATTTGCCGTTATCAATTATAATTTTTCCAGTTTGAGTTAAGTTAATATTATCGATTAAAAGATCATTAATAGTTTTATTTTGAACTTTAGTTTTTTCAACTGTAATACAATCATGATTTGAAATTAGAAAAATTTGTTTATTTTGTTTGCATTTAGATTTGAATTTTACTAATTCTAATGCTTTCGAATTCAGTGTTTCTAAATATCCTAAAACTGTATGTGAGCTCACATATTGATTTAATTCTACTAACAGACATGATTGTATATCACTATATTTTAAGTATGGTGGTAAATAATTAACTAATTGTAATCTTTCAAACAGTAATAAATTTAAGCTATTTTTCTTCTCATCTTTAATAATTTCAAGATTTAAATTATGATTTTCTTCTGAAAAATTTTTCAAATTAAAATCAAACGTATTTTTTACTAAATTTATTTCGTTATTACTTTTTATTTTTTGACCAGAATTGTACAAATAATTTATTTTAGTCTGTAAATTAACTATAGAATTTAAATTCGTATCAATAGTAGAATTGATTGGTTTTGCTATTGGAATTTCATAAATATCAATAGGACGAATTAACAGCTGAGAACTTGTTCCAACATTTAAAATTTCACATAAAACAGGTTGTGTAATTTCAATTGTATTAAGAATGATTTCACCTGGATAAAAAATTTGATTGTGTAAATTTTTACTATTATTTGTAGTATAAACGATTCCTGGTTTTATAGAAATTTCTTGAATAATATTATTTTTTTCCTGTATTTTAACAATACCAGACGTTTGAGAATACACATTTGGAACAAGTTCAAAATTTTCAGAAACTAGACTATTAGGTTCAATTAATAATAAATTATTTTCACAAATTATACTATTTGTTTCTTCTGATAGCCAAATTAATGTTTTATAGTATCTTTTGTGTATATTTTTTAAAAAATACACATAATTGTTTAGGTATGTGATCTCTTTTCGGTTTATTTTTTGATTATAGTAAGGTATTCCACCAGTAACTGATTTATATTTATTTGTAATTAATGTTGCAAAATCTTTTTGGTACCCAGTTGGTTTAAAGAACTTTGAGTTCTTTACTTCTAAATTTACAAAATAATTACTTTTATTTATTTTTAATAAATAATTACTTTTATTTATTGAAAATGATAATTGTAAAATATCAGAATTTTGCAAAGAGTATAGATTACTTTTAATTTCGAGCCTTTGCTCAAAAAGTTTTCCTTTATTTTTTATAAAAGTAATAAATCCAGAATACTGATTTACTACTTTACTTCGAAAAATATAACTATTTTGATTAATTTTATAATCTGAATAGAAATTTAAAAAAGAATTTAAAGGAGCTTTATATAATTGCCCAGATAGGATCCACAAAAGTTTGTTTTGAGTTGTTAAATTTAGTTTTCTTTTCAATCGAGGTATAAAAATTTCACCAGAAGAATGACTTAAAATATATTTTGTTTCAGTCCTAATTTGTTTTATATTGCCTGCTAATTGTCCGATAATCGAATTTTGTTTAACATATTGTTTGTTTTTAACAAATAAAATAGTATTTCGTGGTAATTCTAATTGGATTATCTCATCTTTTTTTTTATTTCCAATAATTGATAAAGACCCTGAACTTTTTGTTAACAATACATTTTCTCCTCTATTTGTCCGCAAAGGAGATGTTTTTAGAACGTCTGAAAATACAATAAAACCATTTATTGTACTTATAAGCTGTTGGTCAGCTTCAGCGGTAAAGATACCACCGGTATGAAAAGTTCGCATTGTCAATTGAGTTCCTGGTTCTCCAATCGATTGTCCTGCAATAATCCCAATAGCTTCACCCATATCCACTAAATTTTCACTTGCTAAATCCCAACCATAACATTTTTGACAAATTGCTCGGTATAAAGAACAAGTTAATGGAGATCTAATATAAATTTTTTTAATTTGTCTTTGTTTAAATGTTCTAATTAAATTTGGAGTTATTTGGGTATTTATTTCACAAATAAGTTCATTTGTTTTTGGATCATATACAGGTTTATTAACAAGGCGTCCTATTATTCGTTCATAAAATGAGTCGATATTATCTTTAGAACTTTTATCATTGATGAAAATAAATGAATGCGGTGTTAGGCAATCTTTTTCTCTAATGATAATATCTTGTGCTACATCAATTAAGCGGCGGGTTAAATAACCAGAATTTGCAGTTTTTAAAGCTGTATCTACAATACCCTTTCTTGCACCATATCCTGACATTAAATAATCCGTAATTGTCAATCCTTCACGAAAATTTTTCTTAATTGGAAGATTCAAAATTTCTCCATTAGAATCAGACATTAATCCGCGCATCCCTACTAATTGCCGAACCTGCGATAGGTTTCCTCGTGCACCTGAAAACGCCATTATATATACTGAATTTAATGGATCATATTTTTTAAAAAAAGAAACAACTTCATCTTTTAACATTTCACTTGTAATGTTCCATGTATCAATGATTTTTTGAAATCGTTCTACGCTTGTGATTTTTCCTTTCAGATAAATTTTTTCTGTATTTAAAATTTCTTGATTTGCATTTTGTAACATACTATTTTTTACGTACGGAACTCGTAAATCTTCAATACTAATTGAAATACCAGCGTATGTTGCATACTTAAATCCTAAAATTTTTAACTGATCCGCTAAAAAGCAAGCTTTAATTGACCCATATTTAGTAAAACTCCACGATAATATTTGTTTTAGTTGTTTTTTACTAATTAATGTGTTTTGATACGTATAATTTTCCATAAAAATTTAAGTTTAAGATCTTTTACATAATTTATTAAAAAATAAAAATGAATCATTTATAGAATCTTTAATGTCTTTTGAATCGTGTAATTAAACAGTGCTCTACCAGTTGTTGTTTGTAAATATTTAACAATAATTTTTCCAGTCTGATCTTTTCTAATTTGTAAATCCTTATAATATTCAATAGTAGTACTATCAGCTAATTTCACTCTCTTTATTAAATCAGAATCAGAATATGTTTCGATAGGTTTATTATAGCGAACCCAAATTAAAGAATGTAATTCAATTTGTTCTTGCTTGTAAGCCAAAATGACATCTTCTAAATTTGAAAAATAATGCGTAGAGCCCAGTAACCCTTTAATACTATTAAGAGTTAAGTAATAACAGCCTAACACCATATCTTGACTTGGAGTTATTATAGGATCACCGTTGGCCGGTGACAGAAAATTATAAGGAGCTAACATTAACATATAACACTCAGCTTGTGCTTCAAATGAAAGTGGAACATGAACCGCCATCTGATCACCGTCAAAATCTGCATTAAAAGCTGAACAAACTAATGGATGTAATTTAATTGCGCGTCCTTGAACTAATATTGGTTCAAATGCTTGAATTCCTAACCTATGTAAAGTTGGTGCTCGATTTAGAAATATAGGATGATTTGCTAATACTTCTTTTACGACTGGGTCAATTAGTTGCTCATTTTGCCGTATCAAATTTTTTGCAACTTTCATATTACTGGCTAATCCTTGATTTATAAGTTCACGAATAATGAAAGGCTGAAATAATTCAGTTACCATTTCATATGGCAAGCCACATTGGTTAAGTTTTAAATTTGGGCCTACGACAATTACTGAACGCCCAGAATAATCAACTCTTTTTCCCAAAAGATTTTGCCGAAATCGACCATATTTTCCTTTAATAATATCAGATAAAGATTTTAAAGGTCTGTTATTAGCACTTAATGCTACTTTTCCGCGTTTTCCATTATCAATTAATGTATCAATCGCTTCTTGTAACATTCTTTTCTCGTTTCTGATTATTAATTGCGGAGCATCAATTTCTAATAATTTTAATAATCGATTATTACGTGTTATAACTCTGCGATATAATTCGTTCAAATCTGAAGTAGCAAAGCGACCACCTTCTAACTGAATCATTGGTCTCAATGCTGGGGGTAATACTGGTAATATTGACAAAACCATCCAAGCGGGATTTGATCCTGTAGCAAGTAAATTTTCTAAGATACGAATTCTTTTGATTGCTTGGTCTCGTAATTTATAAATTCGATGTTGTTCCCATTTCCTAAACCATTTTGAGCTTTTATAGAAAGGTTGTTCTTTCACTAAAACGCGGCTACAATAATTAACGAAATTTCTACTATCTTTTATTTCATAATTTAAATTTAATTTTTCTAACTCTTTTTTAATTATTACAGCTCCAATTAAATAATTTGGAGTTACCTTAGTTAAGTATTTAGGGATTTTATTATATTGTGTTAATAACTTTTCTGGTTTTGGTTCCGGTTTCCTAGGGTAACCAGTAAATCCACGACGACGACTCTTTCTATACATTTGAAAATCCCAATGTAACCCGTAAAACATTACTTCATCATCAGCTATAAAATACGCTAAAGATGCTAGTTTTATTCGTTGTATCCTTTCATCTGTCGCATTCACTTCTGAAGATTTTACCGGTTTTTCGTTAATTAATATTCCAGTATCAATTTTTTTCTCACATTGCTCAATTTCAAGTAATAAAGCCATGTAATTTGGTCGACTATTTAGATACCAAATGTGAGTAACTGGGTAAACTAAATTAATATGACCCATACGGTGTCGACGTACTCGTGATTCTGTTAATTCGACACCGCACCTATCACAAATTAAACCTTCATATCTTATTCTTTTATATTTACCGCATGCACACTCTAAATTCTTATTAGGTCCGAAAATTCGTTCACAAAATAAGCCATCCATTTCCGGTTTAAAAGTACGATAATTGATCGTTTCAGATTTTTGAACTTCACCAATAATTTGTCCGTTTGGTAATATACGTTGACCCCATTGTTTTATCCGTCTAGGAGAAGCTAGCTTAATTTTTATATAATCAAATTCTTTTCCAAAAGATACCATTTTTATTAAACTTACTAAAATAGAATATTATTTATATTTGAAGTAGGTGAAAATGTCTTTGACATTGGATCATAATTTTCCATTAAATTTACTTCAATTTCATATGTTTGGTTAGAACTAAATTTCTCTAATTTATATGTACTAATATCTAATCCAATAGCTCTTAGTTCTTGTAATAAAACTTTAAATGATTCCGGAATTCCAGACGTTGGGATTATTTGTCCTTTTACAATAGCATCCAAAGTATCATTTCTACCTTGCATATCATCCGATTTTATTGTTAAAATTTCTTTCAAAGTATATGCAGCGCCAAACCCTTCTAATGCCCAAACTTCCATTTCTCCAAAACGTTGTCCTCCATGTCGCGCTTTTCCCCCTAAGGGTTGTTGCGTCACTAAAGAATACGGACCTGTTGCTCTAGCATGCATCTTGTCATCAACTAAATGAATCAGTTTCAATATATAAGCATTTCCAACGGTAATTGGATTTTCAAACTCTTTCCCGGTTCTGCCATCTACGAGTACAATTTTACCTGGACAATAAGGATTAAATAGCCAGGCTTCGTTTTTTTCTAACGAAGCTTCTCGTAATTTTTTATTAATTAAAATTCTTGAAACTTCTTGCCCATATAATTCATCAAAAGGTAAGATTTTGAAACGTCGATTTAATTTATTACCAGCTAATCCTAATAAACATTCATATAATTGTCCTACATTCATTCGAGACGGTACGCCTAATGGATTTAATAGAATATCAATAGGCGTTCCATCAGGTAAAAAAGGCATATCTTGCCTTGGTAATATACGTGAAATTATTCCTTTGTTTCCATGCCGACCTGCAATTTTATCACCAACTTGAATTTTTCGAATTTGCGCTATGAAAACTTGAATTTTTTCAAATTCAGAAGCTAATTTATTTTTTTGTCTAAAAATTATTATTCTAAGTACTCTTCCAAACTCTCCATCGGGCATTTTAAATGAACTATCCCGAACACCTTTCGATTTTGCACCAAAAATTGCTCGAATTAACTTTGCTTCAGGTAATTGGTCTGAATCATCTTTCGTCGTTACTTTACCTAATAAAATATCACCTGGTTTTACAAATGTTCCAATTGCTATTATTCCATCTTCATTTAAGTTTTGAGTATGGCTAGCATTTAAATTTGGAATATTGTTAGTCGTTTGTTCACGATTATCATTAGTTAAATTTACTTTAATTTCATAACGTTCAATATGAATTGAAGTAAAAATATCTTCGTAAACTAATCTTTCATTAATTAAAATAGCATCTTCAAAATTATACCCATGCCAAGGCATATATGCTACTAATATATTTTGTCCTAGAGCCAATTCTCCTCCATTCATACTCGGCCCATCAGCAAGAATTTGTCCTGATTTGACTTTTTCACCTTTCCAAACGATTGGTCGTTGATTGATACATGTTTCTTGATTTGATCTTTGATATTTTTGTAAACGATATTTGAATTTTCTTCCTGATTCAGACTTTACAATAATTTTTTTTGAACTTACAAAATCAACAATTCCAGATTTAAGTGCATTTATAGTTATACCAGAATCTGCTGCTATTTGATTTTCTAACCCAGTTCCAATAATTGGTCGTTGTGGGATAAGTAGCGGAACAGATTGTCGTTGCATATTTGATCCCATTAATGCCCGGTTTGCGTCATCATGTTCAAAAAACGGAATTAAGGAAGCAGCCACAGACACAACCTGGACAGTTGAAATTGCTATGAAATCAATTTCAGATGGATTAACTGTTATAAAGTCTTGTTTATACCGAACAGGGATTGAGCTTTTTGTTAAATAATTTTCTTGATTCGTTGAAATGTCAGCTGGGGCAATCTTATAAAGATCTTCTATATCTGCTGTTAAGTAGATTGGATTTTTTGTTTTTATTACTTTACCATTAATAACTCGCCAAAAAGGTGTTTCTAAGAATCCTGAATCATTGACACGTGCACATGTTGTCAATGATGAGATTAAACCAACATTTTTTCCTTCCGGAGTTTCAATTGGACAAATTCGGCCATAATGACTGGGGTGAATATCACGTACAGAAAAACTAATACGATCTCTATCAAATCCGCCTGGTCCTAAACCACTAATTCGCCTTTTATGTGTTAAAGATGCCAATGGATTAGTTTGATCCATATATTGGGATAATTGACTTGATCCAAAAAACTCCCTTACGGTTGTTGATATAACATTTGAAGTTAGAATCAGAGGTGATTCTGCTTTATAGACTTGACTTAATATTTTTCTTGATAATCTTTGGAAGCCAATCCGAAACAACTGTTGAATAAGTTCACCAATCGATCGAACCCTTCTATTTTTTAAATGATCAATATCATCACTACCACCTTTAGTAATTGACATTGTTATCAGATAATCGATAATTGCAAAAATATCGTCATATATAATTGAAGAGAATTCTTGTGAAATTTTTAAATCTAATCGTTGATTTAATTTATGCCGTCCAATTTTACCTAAACGATAATACCGAGCATCAAAAATACGTGAAAATTCTGAGATATTTTTATATGTATCATCTATATTAAAACGTAACAAAGGATTATTAGAATCAAATGATGCTGTTAAAAAAGGATTATTAAAATAGAAATAATCTGAATGCTCTAAATTTTTGGAAATTTCTAAATCTTTTAAACCCATTTCTCGAAGTAAATGAGTCACTGGTTTTTTAATTATTTTGTCAATTTGAATAACAATATCGTCTTCGTATCGGTTTGTGATTGGGTATTTATACATATCAATCTTTTTGTTACGCAAAAATCCGAATCTAATCCACGAACCATATTCAGGTATTAATGTCGCAGTATATAAATCTTTCCCTTCATATTTTTGTTTATAAATATCTTTTTTTTCAAAATAATCTTTGTTTTTTAAAATATCATTTCTTTTATAATTTTTAATAATTGGAAAATAAACAACTGGTTTTAACTTTTTTCTTTCTTCAAAAACAATTTTAACTTCTTTCAAAATGTTTATATTCCTGTTAATTTTAGTTTTTAAAAAACTAAAATTTCTGGTTTTATTTAACCTGTTATTGAAAATAAGAGTTGAATTGTCATTCAAAAGTTTATAAGTTTTGTTTTTATATTGCGCAATTATAGTATTATATTTATTGATTTTTTGTTTTAATACTTGGAAATATTTTAAATCAATTTCATTGTGGGAAAGTTTGTAAAAGTTTTTAGAATTATTTAAAAACTCAATATAAGTTTGTTTTTCTAAAGTTTGTGTCAGTTTTTCAAAACTTAATATCTTTTGTTTGAGTAGAAAATTAACTCGTTTAATCTTTTTTTTATATAAAAATTGAATTTGTTTATTCTCATATTGACGAATCGAGAATGTCTGATTATTCGTTTTTACTTTTTTTTCAATAAAAAAAGTTTGTAAAATTTTATACTGAATTATATTTTTTAATAAACTATTCAATTGATGCAAAATAATTATATTCTTTTTATTTTGTTGATCAATTCCAGAGATATCATCAGTATTAATAAATTTTAATAATTTTAAAAAATTTCTACTTCGTTGGGACTTTATTTCATTATTTAATGTTTTTGAAACAATTGTATACAGTTTAAAAAATTCAATAAAATTCAGAAATTCAGTTGTTGATTTACTATCAACTGAATTTTGTAAAAGGTTTTTAGAATTCGATATTAATGGTAAAAATTTTGGATTTCTAAGTATGCCAAAAGATGTTTGGGTAAATGAGCGGACTTTATGAAAATCATTGGATAATATAATTTTATTTAATTTCCGGCGTTTTTGTTTTTTGTTTTTTTCAAAATAGACACCTGGACTTCTTATAACTTGGCTTACTATAATTCTTTCACACCCATTTATAATGAATGTAGCGCTATTTGTCATTAAAGGTAAGTTTGCTATAGATAAACGCCCTTGTCGGATAGTTGTATTAGTTTGCCTATTTCTCATCTCAATAGGCATTATAAGTTGTGCAATATAATTTGCAGCATGTTTCTTTGCGTTTGATGAATTATAAATTGGTTTTACCAGCTTATACTCTTGGCCAAAAAAGATATATTCAATATTCCCGCTAAAATCTAAAATCGAGGAAAAATTATTAAGCTCATCTTTTAAACCTTCAGAAATAAACCAACAGAAACTAATTCTTTGCATTTCGATAAAATCAGGAAGAGCTGTTATATAATTCATATATTTTTCACACTTTTTTATCTGATAAAAATTTTAAATATTATAAAAAATTTAAATTTTTTATAATATTTGAAATTTTTGTTAACTATAGTTAATCTTTTTTAATTCTGAAGCAATTGTTGCCTTTTTACGTGACGCCGTATTTATATGAAATACATTTTTTTTATGGCCTTTGTCGATAAGACTATATATTGCACTTACTAGTGCTTCAGTTTTTTCTTTATCTTCAGGATTTTGAGAAGTTTTATAAGATTCTAAATGTTGATAAAATGATTTTGTTAGTTTTCTAACATTACTTTTATAAAATCGATTTTCTAACCGATTTCTTTCTCCAATTCGAATCCGCTTTAACGCTGATTTGTTATTAGCCATATTAATAATTATTAATTTTTAATACAATAAATTAAAATAAACATACTATATTTACCAAAAATTTAAAAGTTATTAAACAAAAAAATTTTGACTTTTTTAGTTTTATTTAAACTCTTGTTAAGATTAAATTTTTTAGGCATTATATAGATTTAAATACTACTAAAAATTTATATAAGAGAAAGTATCATTTTATAGATTTGAAAATCTTTGAAAAGATCCATGGTGTCGTTGAAATATTAAAAATAGACGTAATACTAGAGATCAAATAGAAATTACAAAATATTATTCTCATTATAATAAACTTACTTTACATAAAGAAACCAAATAGATTATGTTATCACAAAAACAAAAACTTTCACCACTTAGCTTAAATCAAAAGATTGATTACAAAGATATTGATTTATTGAAATTATTCATTACAGAACAAGGTAAAATTTTACCACGTCGCGCAACGGGTGTAACTGTTCAACAACAACGCCAATTAGCAAAAGCGATTAAGCGAGCAAGAACGATTGCTATTTTACCGTTTGTAGCTTCAAATTCTATTTAATAATAAGTAAAAATGAAAGTTATTATATATATATATCTGTATAAATATAATAACTTTTATTTTAGAATATTTGTTAATATTAATTTACTTAGTAACACTATAAGGAAATGTATCATGGGTCGTAGCCAACGAAATGACAATTTTATTGACAAAACATTTACAATAGTTGCTGATATACTCTTAAAAATTCTTCCTGCAAGTAAACAAGAAAAACAAGCTTTTTTTTATTATAGAGACGGTATGTCTGCACAATCAGAAGGTGAATATGCTGAAGCTTTAGAGAATTATTATGAAGCTTTACAATTAGAAGAAGATCCTTATGATCGAAGCTATATACTATATAATATAGGATTAATATATTCGAGTAATGGTGAATATGTTCAAGCTTTGGAATATTATCATCAAGCTTTAGAATTGAACTTAGATCTTCCTCAAGCTTTGAATAATATTGCTGTTATTTATCATTATCAAGGTGTGAAAGCTTTGGATAAACAAAATCTTGAAATTGCAAAAGGTTTATTTGACAAAGCCGCTGAATATTGGAGACAAGCTATAAAACTAGCTCCTAATAATTATATCGAAGCTCAAAATTGGTTAAAAACAACTGGTCAGGATAATTCTGATACTCTTTACTAGTTTTTCCAAAAATTTTAATTTATGATTATTTAATTCAAGAATTCAAGTTGTTTTGTTGTACAATGTTAGTTAATTAATAACTATTAACTTGTTATTATTATAACTAGTAAATTAAATCCTGAAAGTATATTTATTCTTAAATATTTAAAAATATGTTAACTTAAAATGGTAGTTACAAATAAAGGTTACATTACTCAAGTTATTGGTCCTGTATTAGATATTAAATTTTCAGAAGGTAATTTACCCTCGATTTATACAGCAATTTCTATTGATATTGGGAATGGTGAAACAAATATTGTTGAAGTTCAACAATTACTTGGTGATAATAAAGTTCGTGCAGTATCAATGCGTTCAACAGATGGTTTAAAACGTGGAACTGAAGCGATCGATTTAGGAGCACCGATAACTGTCCCTGTTGGTACAAAAACATTAGGTCGAATCTTTAATGTAATTGGAGAACCTGTAGATGAACAAGGTGATGTTACATCTGATGAAACATTACCAATCCATCGTGAAGCGCCAGCATTTACGGAATTAGAAACAAAACCTTCAATCTTTGAAACTGGAATTAAAGTAGTAGATTTATTAGCTCCATATCGTCGAGGCGGTAAGATTGGTTTATTTGGTGGTGCCGGTGTTGGAAAAACAGTGTTAATTATGGAATTAATTAATAATATCGCCAAAGCACATGGTGGCGTATCGGTTTTCGGTGGTGTAGGTGAACGTACACGTGAAGGAAACGATCTATATGAAGAGATGAAAGAATCTGGTGTAATTAATGAAAAGAATTTTGAAGAATCAAAAGTAGCCTTAGTTTATGGTCAAATGAACGAACCACCAGGAGCTCGTATGCGTGTTGGTTTAACAGCTTTAACTATGGCAGAATATTTCCGTGATGTTAATAAACAAGTTGTATTATTATTTATTGATAATATTTTCCGGTTTACACAAGCAGGTTCTGAAGTATCTGCATTATTAGGTCGTATGCCGTCAGCTGTAGGTTATCAACCAACTTTATCTACTGAAATGGGAGCACTACAAGAACGTATTACTTCAACTACTCAAGGTTCTATTACATCTATTCAAGCCGTATATGTACCTGCAGATGATTTAACAGATCCTGCGCCAGCAACTACATTCGCACATTTAGATGCAACAACAGTACTATCACGTGGTTTAGCGGCTAAAGGTATTTATCCAGCTGTAGATCCATTAGATTCAACTTCAACAATGTTACAACCAAGTATTGTTTCGGAAGTTCATTATGAAATTGCTGAAACAGTAAAAGAAACATTACAAAGATATAAAGAATTACAAGATATTATTGCAATTTTAGGGATTGATGAATTATCAGAAGATGATCGTTTATTAGTTGCACGAGCTCGTAAAGTAGAGCGATTCTTATCACAACCGTTTTTTGTTGCTGAAATTTTCACAGGTTCACCTGGTAAATACGTTAGTTTAAGCGATACAATTAAGGGTTTCCAAATGGTCTTAACTGGTGAATTAGATGACTTACCAGAGCAAGCTTTTTACCTAGTAGGTAATATTGATGAAGCAATTGAAAAAGCACAAACTCTAAAATAAGGAGCAGTAAATATGTCTATTAACATTCGTGTTCTAACTCCAACCAGAGTAATTTGTTCAACAACAGCAGATGAAGTAGTTTTACCAGGTTTAACTGGTAAAATTGGGGTATTAGAAGGACATGCATCACTAATTGCATCTTTAGATACTGGTTTATTAAGAATTAAAATCGATGAGAAATGGACTCCCATTATTTTATGCGGAGGAGTTGTGGAAATTGATCAAAATCGTGTTACGGTTTTAGTTCTAAATGTAGAAGAACTTACAACAACTTTAGGATTAAGTGAAGCTACAAAAGAAGTAGAAGAAGCAACATCAGAATTAGAAATGGCTGAAACTAGTAAAGCAAGATTAGATGCTTCAGTAAAACTAAAAAAAGCTCAAGCACGTCTAGAAGCTGTAACCTATTTATCGTAAATTATTATTGAGGAATATTTTATCAAAAAAATACTCCTCAAATTTTATAAAATTCGTTTGCAGATCTTGAACGATTTCTAGTATAGTAAAATTTGTTGATTAATCCTGACCACGAATATTCTAAAATCTAAATTTATGTTAACAAACTCAGATTTTAATTTTAAAAATAATCATACTTCAATATTAGAATTACCGTTTTCTGAACATATAGAAGAATTGCGGCAACGTTGTTTTCATATATTTTCGATTATCTTAGTCTTAACTTTTCTGTCATTTTTTGAGGTTAAAGAATTAGTTAAATTATTAGAACTACCAGTTAGTAATGTAAAGTTTTTTCAACTATCTCCAGGAGAGTATTTTATTTCTACTGTAAAAATTTCTTTTTATACAGGACTGCTTTTTGGTAGCCCATTTGCTGTAGGACAAATTATTCTCTTTTTATTACCTGGTCTAACAGAAAAAGAAACTAAAATTATCCTACCTTTACTTTTAAGCTCTTTAGTCTTATTTGGTACAGGATTAGTTTTTTCTTATTATGTTTTAATTCCGGCTGCTTTGAATTTCTTTTTGACTTATAGTGATGAAGTTATCGAACCACTTTGGTCATTTGACCAATATTTCGAATTTATCCTTGTTCTATTTTATACAACAGGGTTAGCCTTTCAAATTCCAATTATTCAAATTTTATTAGGTTTGTTAAATATTGTATCAGCTAAACAAATGGTAAAAGTATGGCGTTACGTAATATTAATCTCCACTATAATTGGAGCTATTTTAACACCTTCGACAGATCCGTTAACGCAATTATTATTTTCACTTGCAATATTATTCTTATATTTTTCAGGAATAGGTATCCTGTTTTTAATAAAAAATTTATTTATTTTACATACTTAAAAAGTATTTAATTCATGGCAACTAACAAGTTTTTTAAAAGTCTTTTATTTACTTTAACGATTGCTATAAGTCTCTTCGGTTTTTGTGTTCAAGATTCTTCTGCTTACCCAGTATTTGCACAGCAAGGTTATGCAAATCCACGGGCAGCAAACGGAAAATTGGCATGTGCCAATTGTCACTTAAACCAAAAAGCTATTGAAATTGAAGCTCCACAAGCGGTACTTCCTAACTCTATTTTTGAAGTAGAAGTAAAAGTAGAGTATGATACAACTCGTAAACAAATCGGAGCAAACGGTAAAGCAGCAGATTTAAATGTTGGAGGGATTGTAATACTACCAAAAGGGTTTAAATTAGCACCAAAAAATCAAATTCCAGACGAAGTAAAAGTAAAAAATAAAGGTGTATTTATCTCTCCTTATAGTACCGAATATGATAATATCTTAATTGTTGGACCAATTGCTGGTAAAACTCATCAAAAACTTATCTTTCCTGTTGTTGCACCAGATCCAAGCAAAAATTCGGATGTTAAGTATTTGACATATCCATTATATGCTGGTGGAAACCGTGGCAGAGGACAAGTCTATCCAACTGGCGAAAAAAGTAATATAAATGCATTTGGTGCAGTGCAAGCTGGTCAGATTTCTGAGATCAAAGTTTCAGAAAAAGGCGAATCAAATATAACAATTATTAATTCAAGTGGAACGAAAATTTCACAAGACATTCCTCGTGGTTTAAAATTACTTGTGAAAGAAGGTGATTTAGTTAAAGCCGATCAACCGTTAAATATCGACCCAAATGTTGGCGGGTTTGGCCAAGAAGAGAGTGAAATTGTATTACAAAATCCATTACGAATCATTGGTTATTTAGCTTTTTGTTTCTGTGTTTTAATTACACAAATATTATTAATTTTAAAGAAAAAACAATTTGAAAAAGTACAAGCTGCTGAATTAAATTTTTAATAAAATTAAAATTTAAAGGAATGACGTATTTTAATTAGTCATTCCTTTTATTTTATTAATATAATTCGTCTTCTTGATGTACTAAAATTTTGCAATCTGATTTTGGATATGCAACACATGTTAATACAAATCCTTGGTCAACTTGGTCATCCTCTAAGAAGCTTTGCTCACTTTGATCAATTTCACCTTCAACAATTTTACCAGCACATGATGAGCAAGCACCTGATTTACATGAGTAAGGTAAATCAATACCTTTTTCTTCAGCTGCATCTAAAATATACTCACTATCTTGACATTCAATTGTTTGGTCAATATCGTGTTCTTCACTTACTAGTGTTACATTATAACTTGCCATATGGATAATTCCTTGATCTTAAATTTTGGATGATAAAAAGCAAAAAAATAAATTTAAAGCTTTTTACTACTATTTATTATAATACTTAAATTAAATACTAATAAAGTTTTTTAGTTAAATTTTCTAATTTAACGAAATTTTTGTTTTAAACGACTTGCTTTTCCTCTTAAATTTCGTAAATAGTATAGTTTAGCACGGCGAACTTTTGACGATCTCAAAATTTTGATTGAATCTACCTTTGGTGAGTGTAGTAAAAAAATTCGCTCAATACCAATACCTTGTAAAACTTTACGAACAGTTATCGTAGTATTTATTGAACTATTTTTTTTAGCAATCACAGTTCCTTCATAAAACTGAATTCGTTCTCGTTCTCCTTCTATAATCTTAACTCCAATTTTAACACTATCACCAATTTGAATATTTGGTATTTCTCTTTTTAGAAATTTATCTTGTACATTATATATAATTTCTTGAGGATTTAATTTAGACATATTATTTTGCTAGAAATTTAAACACCTTATTAATTATAACATCACATTAAAAAAAAAACAATCCATAATAAGTTTTTAATGCATCCGACTGGGTTCGAACCAGCGACGTTCCAGAGGAAAACGGATTATGAGTCCGGTGCCTTCAACCACTCGGCCACGAATGCATATTTGGAGCTGATGGGAATTGAACCCATGTCCATCTAAAAATACTTAAAGTACTCGTTCACAGGCTTAGTTCATGAATTCGAACATTTTAATTTTTGTAGTGTTATTCTAAACTATAAATAATCAAAAGTAAATTATATATAGTGAATGAATTCTTTTTTAATAAAAAAGAATAGTTATTTTATGCAAATACTTCGTTGCGACTAAATGTCATTATATTATTAGCAGTTATTATAAATTTGTTTGTTTTTACGAAGAATACTAGCTTCGACCTGCATCATACCTTAAATAATTTTAAATGTCGAAACCAAAACAGCCCCTACAAATTTTAAATAAGTTATTAATAAAAACAAGAAAAACAAGCATGAAGGGAATCGAACCCCCGACTTTCAGAATCGGAATCTGATGCTCTATCCACTGAGCTACATGCTTTACAAATTCTGTCTTCAATAATAATAATATATATTATTATTGAAGATCTTGAATCTACTACTAATATTTTAAATTTAAAATATTAGTAGTAGATTTTACCGCCACCCCATTTTTCTGTAACAATTTTTGGTTGTAACATAATATGACCTGCAATTGAATATAAATCTTCATCAGTAACTGATCTCATACGTGGATAAAGATCTGCACTTTGAATACTTGGATGAACTTCTGCAATTGATTCTAAACCATCATAAGTTACTGGATTTTTTAAATAATCAACTAAAGATTCAATATTATCACGGCGTGGTGTTGCTAAACTTAAAGCCTCTGGATCTAAACCTACATTTGGATTTGTTTTTGTTATCCCACCAACGTGGCAAGCTCCACAAGTTGCATTAAATAATCGCTTTCCTCGTTTAACTTGTTCGGGCGTTAAAACGGTTGTTTTTCCTGAGGCATCTAGAGTAACAGTACGTGTTGCTTCATCTAAATCAATAGCAATAGCACTATTTACAAATAAAGCAAAACTACTAATTAACATTAAAAACCAAAATAAAGAGTATCTTTTATACATAATTTTTTAAAAATCGTTTACAAGTCTGAAACCAAGAAAATGTATAGATTAGATTTGTTAATTTTTATCTTGTTTTTTATTTTTAAATTTTGTAATATTAGATAATAAACCGCGCAATCTAATATTTTCCCAACCTGTAACAAGTAAAGAAACAATAACTAATACTTGACTAAATAATAAAATAGGATCTAAACGCCAACCATGTATAATTAAAATACAACTATATAATAACCCAATAGTTGCAAAAAATATATCTTCGTCTCTCGCAACTTCAGGTTTAACGATACGAAGTGAATATAGTAAAATTACACCAAATCCTAATAGAAACCCTAATATTATATTAGGGCCAAAACCAATATTTACCATAAAATTAGGTTTTTTAAATTAACTAAAATCGATTAAGTAAAAGTTTATGAGCGTGTAACTCTATCACTTTTGCTAATAATAATTAAGGCAACCGCAATTAATGCAACAACAAGGCCGCCTGCAACTAAACTTGAAATAAAATTTGCTAATGAAGTTGTCATTTTTAATACCGTTTATTTACAAATAAAAATTAAAAATAGTAAAATTAACTATATTATTAATTATATCACGTTTTGGAAAAAAAACCAATTAATATTCAGTTTAGAATGATAATTGGTACATTTTTTATTATCTAACGATAAAAAATTAAAATAGATATAGCTTTTATACTAATTTAAAAAATCAACCTTATGCTGCTATTTTTTAATCCTGACATAGTAAATTGTTTAATAAACTATAAAAAAGACTATATCCATATAGTATTATACTACAATCTTTTTAAATAAGCAATTATAAATTCAAAATAATTTTTAACTTTAGAATTATAATAAAATTGTTAAAATCTATTGTAATTAGATGAACAATTTATTATAGTATATGATATAGCACATCTATATAAGTCCGGATAGCTCAGTTGGTAGAGCAGAGGATTGAAAATCCTCGTGTCACCAGTTCGAATCTGGTTCTGGGCATTTAGTTTTTATCTTTATAGTTTTTGAATTTTGTAAATTCTGCTTCAAAATTCAATTTTACCATTCCAAGTGGACCATTTCTATGTTTGGCAATGATCAACTCTGTTATGTTCTGTTCAAAAATACTTTCGTTATAATAGCTATCGCGGTACAACATTAAAACAAGATCTGCATCTTGTTCTATCGAGCCGCTTTCTCTTAAATCTGATAAAATTGGACGTTTATTCATCCTAGTTTCTACACTTCGACTTAACTGAGAAAGAACAATAACCGGAACTTTAAATTCACGGGCAATATTTTTTAAAGCTCGTGTAATTCTTGATAATTCTTCAACTCTATTATCTGAATATGTATTTGGGTTTTCCATTAACTGTAAGTAATCAATAATAATTAATCCAATATGATTTTGTTCAAAAATAATTCGTTGCGTTTTCGACTTTATTTCTTGTATGGAAAGATTTGGAGTATCATCAATAAATAAAGGTAATGATGACATAAGTTTAATTGCTTGGTTTAATTTAATCCAATCATTTTCTGTTAATTGCCCATTTTTCAATTTAGTATTTGTAATTTCAATTTCATTAGATAATAAACGATAAATTAATTGTTCTTTTGACATTTCTAAGCTAAAGAATAAAACTGGATTTTTATAAAATTTAAGAATGTTTAACGCGATGTTTAAACATAGTGCTGTTTTACCCATTGAAGGACGACCTGCAAAAATTATTAAATCTGAATCTTGAAATCCCTGAGTGAGAGAGTCTAAATCATAAAACCCAGACGCTAATCCAGGTAAAGTTGGATTTAGAGATTTATGTTTTAAGTCTAAAAAAACATTTGAAAATAGTTCGGCACTACTTAAGACTTCAAAATTTTGTCGATGATTAGTCAAATTAAAAAACTGTTTTTCTAATTGTTCAAAAATAGTTTCTAAAGGTATATTTGTAATATAACTAGAATTTATAGTTTGATAACTTAGTTGAATTAATAATCGACGGAGGAATTTATCTTGAATTAGTTTTATGTACTCCTCGAGGTAAACTAAATTAGGAACTTGATTGAGTAACTCAGTGAGTACCTTGATTCCGCCAATTTTTTCTAATAACCCTTGATCCTTTAAAAAAGTTATCAAAGTTAATATATCAACTGAATTTCTCTCTTGGTATAAAAAAATTATTGCTTTATAAATTTCTTGATGATTATTAAAATAAAATGTTTCTATTGTAATTTTTTGTAACGTAGTTTCAATTGCTTCTGTACTGATTAATAGACTACTTAGAATAATTTTTTCTGCCAAAAAATTATGCGGTAAATAGTTATTAATTGAAACTCGTGTTTCCTTTTTATTCTTAAATTTTTGCATATCTTAATTATAAAATTTATAGATTTGTATTGTAAATTGTTTTAAAATATTGTATATTTCTGCAATATGTTATATATATATATTATTTGTAAAAGAGCGTCCTTAGTTCAGTTGGTAGAACGCTAGTCTCCAAAATTAGATGTCGAGGGTTCAAGTCCTTCAGGGCGCGTTTCTCTTCTTGTAAGGGGTTTTTTAGTTTATTTACTAGATAGAATTTAAAAAGAAGTTTTTTATATAATTTAAACAACTTTTAAATACTGGGAAAACTAACCTGTAGTGCCATTAGATATACCATTAATAATGGTAAGCATTAAAGATTAGAATATTTTTAATAAAATTTGAAAATTGATTTATGGCAAAAAAAATCGTAGCGTTGATCAAATTAGCTTTACCTGCAGGTAAAGCTACTCCTGCCCCACCTGTTGGACCCGCTCTTGGCCAACATGGTGTAAACATAGCAGCTTTCTGTAAAGAATATAACGCAAAAACAGGCGATAAAACAGGTTTAATTATTCCTGTAGAAATCTCTGTCTATGAAGATAGAAGTTATACATTTATTCTTAAAACTCCTCCTGCATCAGTTTTATTAGCAGAGGCTGCTAATATTAAAAAAGGTTCATCAACTCCTAATAAAATTAATGTAGGTTCAATTACAAAAGCTCAATTAGAAGAAATTGCAAATATTAAATTACCCGATTTAAATACGAACAAAATTAATAGTGCAATGAAAATTGTTGAAGGAACCGCTAGAAATATGGGAATTTCCATTGTCGATTAATTAACAATTTACAATTATAAGCTTATTAACAAAAATTTTAAATGCGAAAAATATCACGTCGTCAAAAAGAGATTCGTGAAAAAACTCAAAACAATATTTATTCAAATTTAGACGAAGCAATTAAACTTTTGAAAGAGACTGCTACAGCTAAATTCGTTGAAACTGTTGAATTACACGCAAATCTAAATATTGACCCCAAATACGCGAATCAACAGTTACGGACAACTGTAACTTTACCGAATGGAGTTGGAAAAACAATTCAAATTGCTGTTTTAACAAATGAAGCGAATTTTAGTGAAGCTAATGATAATGGAGCAGATATAGTTGGTAATGAAGAATTGATTCAAGATATTAGTCAAGGAATCATTGATTTTGATTTACTGATAGCGACTCCAGAAATGATGCCGAAATTAGCTAAATTAGGTAGAGTATTAGGTCCTAAAGGATTGATGCCGTCTCCAAAATCTGGAACAGTAACAACTGATTTGTCTAGTACGTTATCAGATTTTAAAAAAGGTAAATTTGAATATAAAGCTGACAAAACAGGAAATGTTCATGTTAGTTTTGGTAAGTCTAACTTTTCAGAAGTAGAATTACTTGAAAATTTGCTAGCTTTGTATAATTCCATTGAACAAAACAGACCATCAGGTGTAAAAGGTAAATACTTTAAAACTATTTATATTTGTAATACAATGGGTCCTTCGATCAAATTAGATTTAGACGCATTTGCGTAATCAAAACTTATTTTTTAAAATAATAGAAATAAAATTTATGTCAGAAAAAATTGATAAAATTGTAGACGATTTAAAAACATTAACATTATTAGAAGCTTCAGAATTAATTGGTAAAATTGAAGAAACATTTGGAGTTGATGCATCAGCAGCAGCAGGTGGTACAATGGTAATGGCTGCTGGAGCAGGGGCTGCTGAAGAAGTTGAAGAAAAAACAGAATTTAATGTTATGTTAGATGAAGTTCCATCAGATAAGAAAATTGCAATATTAAAAATTGTACGAAGTATAACTGGATTAGGATTAAAAGAAGCTAAAGAATTAGTAGAATCGGCACCTAAAGCAATACAAGAAGGTATTGGTAAAGATGCTGCTGAAGATGCGAAAACACAAATTGAAGCCGTTGGTGGTAAAGTTTCTTTAACTTAAGCCTTAATGGGTCACCTGGGATTCGAACCCAGAACAAATCGGTTAAAAGCCGAGTACTCTACCATTGAGTTAGCAACCCTTACTTTATTTTAACATAAATTGACAAAAATATTAAAGTATTTATTTAAACTAAATAAGTAATACTTGGAAAAAAAATAATATTTTACTTTATTTTTTTTTAAGTAAAATAGATATTAACTTTATAGGTTATTTCATTGTTTGAAATTTTTAAAAACTTTATAAATTAAGGATTCTAAAAAATGGTTAATTGGCAAGTTCTAGGTCAGCTAATAGCAACAGGAGTTATTATGTTATCAGGTCCAGTTGTAATTGTATTATTAGCTTTAAAAAAAGGAAATCTTTAATAAATTTAAAATTTAGCTTTCAATTAAATATTACAGAAATTTTTAAAGGATATATATGATAACAGCTTTAACTGCTTTACTAGTTTTTCTTTCATTACTTTTAATTGTTACTGTACCAGTAGCATTAGCAACTCCAGGTGATTGGGAACAGTCAAAAGGAACGTTCAATCGCGGGTTTCAAATTTGGGTGAGTCTTGTTTTAGCAATTGCAGCAGCAGATGGTATCTCATCTTCAATTTAATATATATAGAAATTATAGTTTTATCTATAATTTCTACGTATATTAAAACTATTGACAGAATTATTTTTTTTTGTATATTCATTGTGTAGCAGGATTATTTAAATGAATTAATTTGCGGGCATAGCTCAGCTGGTAGAGCGTAACCTTGCCAAGGTTAATGTCGCGCGTTCGAGTCGCGTTGCCCGCTTACTAGTTTAATATTACTATATTACTAGTACTTAAAATCTTTTAAGAATGTTAAATAAAACAAATTGTAGGCCCCCATCGTCTAGAGGCCTAGGACAGCTCCCTTTCACGGAGCAGACAGGGATTCGAATTCCCTTGGGGGTATAATATAACTTTTACATTTCTATTTAGATTAAGAATAATGTGTTGTCAATTATGTTTCTAAATTAAATTTAATGGCTAAAACAAAATAACCAAAGATTAGACTCCATGTTAGTTTGTTTAAAGTCTTTTCGGCTGAATTTGGTGATCCTAACAGATTACTTTTTGTGGCAAAACTCGATAATCCGCTATTATTTGGAACACGGACAAAAATAATTAGTATTAAAAAAATATTTAACAATAACCAAAGAACTTTTAACATAGATTTTAATATTTTTAATGTTCATTAAAAACAACTGAGTTTTATCTTAAATAGATTTATCAGTTGTTTTTAATTTATTTAATCTTCTATTTCAAAAATTTCTTTAAAAACTTTTGAAACTTTGTCCCCAGAATCAATTGATTCTAATGGATCTTTTCTTAATCGGTGTCGTAAACATAAAGTAATGATTTTTGAAATGTCTTCAATAGTAACTTCAGTACGACCATTATATGCTGCGAAAGCTTTTGCAGCACGATTCGTCACAATATCACCACGTAATCCATCAACATCTAGTTGGCTACATACTTCAGAAATCTTTACTCGTAGATCATAATTTAATTCTACAGAAGGTAATAATTTTTGTGCCTCGATAATTTTGTTACGTAATTCTTGTTGTTGTGTTTCATAATTTTCAATCCAAACTTCTGGTGTTTGATCAAATGACGTTCTTTCTTCAACAACTTTTACTCTTAAAATTGGATCTTTTACAGTTCGAATTTCTGCGTGCATACCGAATCGATCTAATAATTGCGGTCGAAGCTCTCCTTCTTCCGGATTTCCAGATCCGACTAATACAAATCGGGCTGGGTGTCTAATTGAAATCCCTTCTCGTTCGACAGTGTTCCATCCAGACGCTGCTGAATCTAATAGAATATCCACTAAGTGATCATCTAATAAATTAACTTCATCTACATATAGTAAACCACGGTTCGCTTTTGCTAATAAACCAGGTTCAAAAGCCTTTACACCATCAGTCAAAGCTTTTTCAATATCAATAGTACCGCATACGCGATCTTCTGTTGCTCCTAATGGTAAATCAACCATTGGAATTTTTATTAATTCTGTCTGAAGTTCTTCGTTTTTTTGAATAGCAATTTTAACTTCATTTCCCATTAAATCTAAATCTGACTTATGAGAATTAAATGGATCATCTTTTACTATTTCAATTTCTGGTAATAAATCTGCAATTGCTCGAATAGTTGTTGATTTTCCAGTTCCTCGATCACCCATAATCATAACACCGCCTATTTTCGGGTCAATTACATTTAGCTGTAAAGCTAATTTCATTTCTTCTTGACCCACAATTGCTGTAAATGGAAAAACGGGAGTCGTGAACTTTTTTAAATCTTGTGGGACCATAATTTTTATTAAATATAATTTGTCGTTTTATATTGGACTTTGAATTTGAAATATTTCTATATAACTTTCAAATTAATGAACAATTTTTATCAGTAAAGTAAAACAGTAAATGAGTAATTAAGATAATTACTAAAAATTGAACTAATAGTATATTATATATCAATTTAAAAATTATTTAAATTCTAAAAAGAAGTACAAACTAATCTTTAAATATTTATTTCTAATTTAAATTATAGCATAGTTTTTAAAAGTTTATGATAATTAATAAAATATAAAATTATTTTTCAGGTTATAGTATAATATTAAGTACAAGCTGACAAGATTAAAGTAAAAATTACACAATATGTTAAGGTTTACTTATTAAATGATTTTATTTTAAGGATTACAAAATATGACCATTGCTATTGGACAAAACCAAGAACGTGGCTTATTTGATCTTATTGATGATTGGTTAAAAAAAGATAGATTTGTTTTTGTTGGCTGGTCAGGCTTACTATTATTCCCAACAGCGTATTTAGCTGCAGGTGGCTGGATGACTGGTACTACATTTGTAACTTCTTGGTATACTCATGGGTTAGCTAGTTCTTACTTAGAAGGTTGTAACTTTTTAACAGCTGCTGTTTCTACTCCAGCAAATAGTATGGGACATTCATTATTACTATTATGGGGACCAGAAGCGCAAGGTGATTTCACTCGTTGGTGTCAAATTGGCGGCCTTTGGACTTTTATCGCTTTACATGGTGCATTTGGATTAATTGGTTTCTGTTTGCGCCAATTTGAAATTGCTCGTTTAGTAGGTATTCGACCTTACAATGCTATAGCATTTTCAGGTCCGATCGCAGTATTCGTTTCTGTGTTCTTATTATACCCATTAGGTCAAGCAAGTTGGTTCTTTGCTCCTAGTTTTGGTGTAGCAGCGATTTTTAGATTCTTATTATTTTTACAAGGTTTCCATAATTGGACTTTAAACCCATTCCATATGATGGGAGTAGCAGGAATTTTAGGTGGCGCATTACTTTGTGCTATTCATGGTGCAACTGTAGAAAATACATTATTCGAAGATGGTGACGCAGCAAATACTTTCCGTGCATTTACACCAACACAATCAGAAGAAACATATTCAATGGTTACTGCTAACCGATTCTGGTCACAGATTTTTGGTGTTGCATTTTCTAACAAACGTTGGTTACATTTCTTTATGTTATTTGTACCAGTAACGGGTCTATGGACAAGTGCAATTGGTATTGTTGGTTTAGCATTAAACTTACGTGCATACGATTTCGTATCACAAGAATTACGTGCTGCTGAAGATCCTGAGTTTGAAACATTCTACACGAAAAATATCTTATTAAATGAAGGTATTCGTTCATGGATGGCTGCACAAGATCAACCACATGAAAACTTTGTATTCCCTGAGGAGGTATTACCACGTGGAAACGCCCTTTAATAGTAGTATAGCAGGTCGCGACATTGAATCAACAGGTTTTGCTTGGTGGAGTGGAAACGCTCGTTTAATCAATGTTTCAGGTAAATTATTAGGTGCCCATGTAGCACATGCCGGTTTAATGGTTTTTTGGGCAGGTGCAATGGTTTTATTTGAAGTATCACATTTTGTTCCAGAGAAACCATTATATGAACAAGGTTTCATTTTAATTCAACATTTAGCAACATTAGGCTACGGGATTGGACCTGGTGGTGAAATTACTACAACTGTTCCGTATTTTGCAGTTGGAGTTATCCATTTAATCTCTTCAGCAGTTTTAGGCTTTGGCGGGATTTATCATTCTTTATTAGGCCCTGATACGTTAGAAGAGTCATTTCCATTTTTTGGATATGACTGGCGTGATAAAAATAAAATGACAACTATCTTAGGAATTCACCTATGCCTTTTAGGTCTTGGTTCATTTTTATTAGTTGTAAAAGCAATGTACTTAGGCGGTGTATATGACACATGGGCGCCTGGTGGTGGTGATGTTCGTTTAATTACAACACCAACATTAAACCCAATCGTAATATTCGGTTATGTATTCCGTTCACCTTTTGGTGGTGATGGATGGGTAGTAGCGGTAAATAACATGGAAGATATTATCGGTGGACATATTTGGGTTGGTATCCTATGTATTACTGGTGGTATTTGGCACATCTTTACTAAACCATTTGCTTGGGCTCGCCGTGCATTTGTTTGGTCAGGTGAAGCTTATCTTTCATATAGTTTAGCTGCCATTTCATTAATGGGTTTTACAGCTTCATTATATTCTTGGTACAATAATACAGCTTATCCAAGCGAATTATATGGTCCAACTGGTCCCGAAGCTTCTCAATCGCAAGCTTTCACATTCTTAGTACGTGACCAACGTTTAGGTGCAAATATTTCATCTGCACAAGGTCCGACAGGTTTAGGTAAATATTTAATGCGCTCACCAAGTGGCGAAATTATTTTTGGTGGTGAAACAATGCGTTTTTGGGATTTACGTGCTCCTTGGGTAGAACCGTTACGTGGTCCAAATGGTTTAGATATTAATAAAATTAAAAATGATATTCAACCATGGCAAGAACGTCGTGCTGCAGAATATATGACACATGCCCCATTAGGATCATTAAATTCAGTAGGTGGTGTTGCAACAGAAATTAATTCAGTTAATTACGTATCACCGCGTTCTTGGTTATGTTGTTCGCATTTCTTCTTAGGTTTCTTCTTCTTAATTGGTCACTGGTGGCACTCTGGACGTGCTCGTGCAGCTGCTGCTGGTTTTGAAAAAGGGATTAATCGAGCGAATGAACCTGTACTATCTATGCGTCCTATTGATTAAAAATTAAACTTTTTAATTTTATTTAAATTATTTTTGTTTACAAATAAAAAATATGTTAATTTGTAGACAAAAATAATTTAAATTTATAATATAATGGTATGTGCACTATGTAAATTGTCTCGCGGAGTAGAGCAGCCTGGTAGCTCGTTGGGCTCATAACCCGAAGGTCAATGGTTCAAATCCATTCTCCGCTAGAAAATTTTATAATTTAACGGAAAAATTATTAATTTTTTATTAAAATAATACATGAACGTTAAATAATAATAAGGTTTTAAGTATGACATTAAATTTACAAACGCCATTCCCGACTTTTGGTGGAAGTACTGGAGGCTGGTTACGGTCAGCCGAAGTTGAAGAAAAGTACGCAATTACTTGGACAAGTAAAAAAGAGCAAATTTTCGAAATGCCTACTGGCGGCGCAGCTATTATGCGCAACGGCGAAAATCTTTTATATTTAGCTAGAAAAGAACAATGCTTAGCGTTAGGAACTCAGCTACGGACTTTCAAACTAAATAACTATAAAATTTATAGAATTTTCCCGAGTGGCGAAGTTCAATATTTACATCCAAAAGATGGAGTTTTTCCAGAAAAAGTAAACCCAGGTAGAATTCCCGTAAATAGCCGGCCATTTTCAATTGGTAAAAATCCAAATCCAGTATCTATTAAATTCAGTGGAATAAATACATACGAAAGTTAATTTAGAGAAAATAAGAAAGATTAGTATACATATACTAATCTCTATGGCGAGATGGCAGAGTTGGTCGATTGCGTCTGATTTGAAATCAGATGAATCTTTACGGATTCCGTGGGTTCGAATCCCACTCTCGCCTTATTGAAAGAACTCGATTGATTATTCTTATTGTAAAACTTAGTTGATTAAGAACGTGCTTAGTTGTGTCTTGATATTTTACAGTAAGATCTTATGGGTAAAGTATACGATTGGTTTGAAGAAAGATTAGAAGTTCAAGCAATTGCGGATGATATTTCTAGTAAATATGTACCCCCACATGTAAATATTTTCTATTGTTTTGGTGGGATTGTTTTTACTTGTTTTTTAGTACAAGTTGCAACAGGCTTTGCAATGACATTTTATTATCGACCTAGTGTGGTAGATGCATTTGCATCGGTTGAATACATTATGACGAGTGTTAATTTTGGCTGGTTAATTAGATCGATTCATCGATGGTCTGCCAGTATGATGGTAATGATGATGGTATTACATATTTTCCGTGTTTATTTAACGGGTGGATTTAAAAAACCTCGTGAATTAACTTGGGTAACCGGTGTTATTTTAGCTGTAGTAACGGTGTCATTTGGTGTAACTGGCTATTCTCTACCATGGGATCAAGTAGGATTTTGGGCTTGTAAAATTGTAACCGGTGTTCCTGCTGCTGTCCCAATTGTAGGTCCTCCTTTAGTATTAATTTTACGTGGTGGTGAAAGTGTAGGGCAAAGTACATTAACGCGTTTTTATAGCGCACATACTTTTGTTTTACCTGTAGCAGCCGCTGCTCTAATTTTAACACATTTTTTAATGATACGTAAACAAGGTATTTCAGGACCACTTTAAATTTAAATAATCAATTAGAACTTATTTTTTAATTCAAGGAAACAATTATGTCAGTAATTAAAAAACCCGATTTAACCGATCCAAAACTACGAGCAAAATTAGCTAAAGGTATGGGCCATAATTATTATGGTGAACCAGCTTGGCCCAATGACTTATTATATGTTTTTCCAATTTGTATTCTAGGCACTTTTGCTTGTTGTATTGGTTTAGCAGTAATGGCACCAACACAATTAGGTGAACCAGCAGATCCTTTTAATACGCCATTAGAAATTTTACCAGAATGGTATTTTTTCCCAACATTTAATTTATTACGGGTATTACCTAATAAATTATTAGGAGTATTAGCTATGGCAGCAGTACCTGCTGGGTTAATCACAGTTCCATTTATCGAGAATGTAAATAAATTTCAAAATCCATTCCGTCGACCAATTGCAAGCTTACTTTTTATTGTAGGTTTCTTCTTTGCAGTTTGGTTTGGAATTGGTGCATGTTTACCAATTGATAAAGCAGTATCTTTAGGTTTTTGGTAAATAATTTTTTTAAAATTTTACTAATTATCCTAATTTATTTTTTTAAGATTTAATAAAAAAATCTTAAAAAAATTATTAATTCTCTTGCAATAACATATATATATGTAGTAATATATATTTGTCGTGTAGTTGGTGGGTTTTTATTCTGTTTACGTTACTAAAATTTTTACTAATATAATATATATATTATGTCAACTGTAGATGAGAGAATAGCTGAGAGTGGTATATTAGAACTCTATGAGCAGTGGTTTGGTTCGAATATTACACCAGATCCCGCTATTAATTATCGTGAACTGATAATTAATAAATTTAATCAAATAACATCGGTAGGCTTTACTATTGATGAATTTCAGAAAGCAATGGTTATTCTTTGCTTAATTCGTTTTGTAATCTACTCAATACGGTACAATCCAATAACATCATTTAAAATTTGTGCAATTGGTGCGTTTTCTTGTTTCTTATGGATTCTTACGTTAAATGATCTTGTTCGTTATTATTATGACTTTTTCGGTTACTGCCGGTATCTAACGCGCATGAAAGATGAAGAATATGAATATAGACGGTTCGCCTTGATATTTGCAGAAGCGCGATATGCAAGAGTTAATTGGAAAGAGTGGACCGGGGAAATATCCCCTTATCATTTTGAATGGACACGTCCTTTATTCAATTTAGTACCAGAACGTTTTCATCATATATCCGAACCAATATATGAATACGTGAAAACAGATTTATTTAAAGTAGTTAAAAAGTTCTATAAATCGCAGATTAGACGTCAGGCACTTTTCTTATTTTACGTATTTGTGGTGCGGGTTGGGAAGAAATATTGCCCCTACCATGTGCGTTGGCACACTGCTTTTCTAGTGCTTCACGGTATCTTAGCTGGCCCAGTATACCAAAGCTGTCATAGAGCACGTGCTTTTATGATTAGAACTTTGATTCCGCAAGGACGTTGGGACGACGTAATAAATGTTAGATATTATTTAGGGGCTATCGCGTTTGTTCATATAAGTTTTGTATGTTATGCAGCATTACACGCGGTATTTTCACAATATTTTTATATACCTTTTATAGTTCAGAATGTTGAACTACACGTGGGTGATCGTCCAAAAAAAAGTATTTACAGTGGAGGTTATACTTCTTGGCAAGATGCTTTTACATTTTATGATCTTGACTTTAAAGAATCGATGCGGTTATGGTGGGGATTTTTAGGGCGAGGAACAAGAAAACAACGAGAACAAAGGAAAAAGAAAAAGAGAAGGAAAGGTAAAGGCAAAGATAAAGATTAATTATTTATAGATTTTTAGGAATAAAAACTAGAATTTTTATTCCTAAAAATCTATAAATAATTAAATAAATACGAAATTAAAAATATTTAAAGTGAAGAACCTAAACCAGAATATGAGCCATAAATAAATAAACTTAGCATTGTAATCACTGCTAAACCACCCACTAAACCTACTAGCCATAAAGGAATTCTACCTGTATTAGCCATATAAAAACTCCTATCTATAATTATTAATTGAAAAAATAACTTGAAAATAATACAGCTAGAACAAAAATTAGTAGAAGTCCCCAATATAGAGAAGTTCTATTTAGTTCTACTGCTTGTTTATTAGGATTTGGACCAGTCATAAAATTTACCTCTTATCTATATTTTAAATTTATCTTTGAATAAATTGCATAGCTGTAATTCCGCCTAAGAAGAATACTGTTGGAACAGCTAATCCATGAATTGCAAGCCAACGGAAAGTAAAAATTGGATAAGCTACAGGTTGATTAATATTTTTTGTCATAAAATTTACCTCTTATAAGCCTTTAGTTAAATCTTCTAATTCTTGTTTTGCACTAAAACGGTCGTTTACTAATGGTACTTGTTGACGATCTTGTGTAAAGTATTCATTTGGTCTTGGTGTTCCAAAAACATCATAAGCTAGACCTGTACTAATAAATAACCACCCAGATACGAATAGAGATGGAATAGTAATACTATGAATAATCCAATAACGTACACTTGTAATAATATCCGAAAACGGACGCTCACCTGTTGATCCACCAGACATAAGATTATATTCTCCTGTAAAAAAAATGATTGTTACTCGTTCAAAAACTTAACCAAAAGCGGGCAGGGGGAATCGAACCCCCATCATTAGCTTGGAAGGCTAAGGTTTTACCACTAAACTATGCCCGCATATACTGTGATTATAAGATTATGTGAGCATAAAAAGCAATAAAATATTACAAATTTTCTAATTTCAAGTCTAAGAACTTAGCTAAATCAGCAGCGTTTTCTTCTAAATTGGAAATCGTGCTTGGTTGTTCGACTGGAGTTAACGGAATTTTTCTTTCATCTTTTAAACATAAATAGATAATTCGTTTTGGATTTAACCCTTCAGAAATTTTAATTCCAATAGCCCGTATGTTATTTAAAGGGTAAGTTAAGAGTATTTCTCGGTTCTTTCCGGGAAAACCTCTTCGGACAATTTTAACAAGGTTTTCCAGTTTATTGTACTCATTATATCCGCTGCCAATATCCCATATTACTGTCAATAATGTATATATACTTATTGATAAACTTAAAGTTCCATAAAACATCATTACAATACCTTGTGGGATAAAAACTAATTCACTTGTATTAGTAAAAGGCAATAAATTAAGTTTAAGATAACTCGAGAGTCCTGCTAATAGGAAACTAAACCCTCCAATAAAAAGAAAAAGAGTCCAAAAATAATTACTGAAGCGTCTAGATCCAATAATATAATCTTGACGAATATCTTTATTCATTTTTTGCGTTTTAAATAGAAATTAAATTAATTTGATTGATTTCAATCCTAAAAATAAACCTGACGCCATTGTAAAACAAAACCCTAACAATAAGAAATAATCAATAGTAACTGCCATAATATCTTTTTAATTATAAAAATTAAGTTTATAAAAATTTAAATATGTATTAATATATATAATATATTAATCTATATTTAAATTTTGATTAGTAAAAAATTTGATCGATTTTTGAACATTTTAGACTAATTAAAAATTTTACTACTAATTTTATTGAAACTTAAGTTAAACTTATGGCTAACTTTATTAAACCGTATAATGATGATCCGTTTGTAGGACATTTAGCAACTCCTATAACATCATCAGCTATAACACGAGCTATATTAAAAAATTTACCAGCATATCGATTTGGATTAACACCTTTATTAAGAGGGCTAGAAATTGGCTTAGCTCATGGTTATTTTTTAATAGGTCCATTTGTTAAATTAGGCCCACTACGTAATTCTGATATTGCACTAATTGCTGGTTTTCTTTCAACAATTGGTTTAATTCTTATTTTAACATTAGGCTTAACTATTTATGGAATAGCCGCATTTGGGCAAGAAAAAACAATTGATTCCGTACCGTCATTAGAATTACAAACAAAAAAAGCTTGGGATCAATTTAAAGGAGGATTTTTTGTAGGTGCCTGTGGTAGTGCAGGATTTGCGTTTGTTTGTCTTTCAAGCATTCCAAACTTTTAATTCAATTTAAGTCTTTACGTTAGACGTATAAATCGGTTATAAGCCTAACCGATTTATTATATAAAAAGTTATAAACACGAAATAAAAAACTAAATAACAAAACATGACAACAGCAGCTATTAATTTACAAGAAGAATATGCTAAAACAGAAATAGCAAAAATTTTAAATTTATTAGATGAGGAATTAGTTGGATTAGCGCCAGTAAAATCACGAATTCGTGAGATTGCTGCTTTATTATTAATCGATAAATTACGAAAAAATTTAGGAATTACAGCTGGTAGTCCCGGGTTACATATGTCATTTACAGGTAGCCCTGGAACTGGAAAAACAACTGTAGGTTTAAAAATGTCGGATATTTTATTTCAATTAGGTTATATTCAAAAAGGACATTTACTTACAGTAACGCGGGATGATTTAGTTGGTCAATATATCGGACACACAGCTCCTAAAACTAAAGAAGTTTTAAAAAAAGCAATGGGTGGTGTATTATTTATTGATGAAGCTTATTACTTATATAAACCTGATAATGAACGTGATTATGGTTCAGAGGCTATTGAAATTTTATTACAAGTAATGGAAAATCAACGGGAAGATCTGGTTGTAATTTTAGCTGGTTATAAAGAACCAATGGATAAATTCTATGAATCAAACCCGGGTTTATCTTCACGAATCGCCAATCATATTGACTTTCCTGATTATACAGTAGATGAATTATTAAAAATTTCAAAAATAATGCTAGAAGAGCAACAATATCAATTAACAGCTGAAGCAGAAAAAGCGTTAATCGACTATATTACAATTCGAAAAGATCGCCCATTATTTGCAAATGCACGAAGTGTTAAAAATGCTTTAGATCGAGCAAGAATGCGTCAAGCAAATAGAATTTTTGATAGCCGTGGACAAATATTAACAAAGAAAGAGCTTGTTAATATTGAAGCAGAAGATATTTTACAAAGTACAATTTTTGACTAAATAGAAATAAATTAAAGATTTTATCATTAATCAAATAGGTATATGAGTTTATTAATTGTTGGTGGAACTGGTACATTGGGTCGCCAGATTGTACTCCAAGCATTAACCAAAGGCTATCAAGTTAGATGCCTTGTTCGAAATTTACGTAAAGCTGCTTTTTTAAAAGAATGGGGGGCAGAATTAGTTTATGGTGACTTAACGTCACCAGAAACAATTCCACCTTGTTTACGTGGAATAACAGCTGTTATTGATGCATCAACAAGTCGCCCTTATGATTTAGCAAGTATTAAACAAGTTGATTGGGATGGAAAAATAGCATTAGTTGAAGCATGTCAAACTGCAAATATTCGACGTTTCATTTTTTGTTCAGCCTTAAATCTTGAACAATTTTCTAATATTCCATTGATGGAAATGAAACAAGGAATTGAAATTAAATTAAAAGAGTCAAAAATTCCATACACAATTTTTCGTTTAAGTGGATTTTATCAAGGTTTGATAGAACAATATGCTATACCAATTTTAGAAGATCTTCCAATTTGGATAACAAACGAAAATACGAGTGTTTCGTATATGGATACACAAGATATTGCTAAATTTTGCTTACGAGCTTTACAATTACCGAAAACCATAAATAAAACTTTTCTATTAGGAGGACCTAAAGGTTGGCTATCCTCAGAAATTATTAAGTTATGTGAACAATTAGCTGGACAATCTGCTCAAGTTAAACAAATTCCACTTTCTATTTTAAAATTATCAAGTAATTTTTTAGGTTTTTTCGAATGGGGTCAAAATATTAGTGATCGCTTAGCTTTTATAGAAATTTTAAATGTTGAAAATAATTTTTCAAAGTCAAGTGTTGATTTATATAAGATATTTAAAATTGATCCTGTTGAAATTGTCCAATTAGATGATTATTTTTTAGAATATTTCATCCGATTATTAAAACGGTTACGAGATATAAATTTCGAAGATGTTCAAAAACAGAAAAATCTTATTATATAATTTGCTTTAGGTATTAATGAATTATAGCAATTTTATTGTTAAAATATTAAAAAGACCAAAACAGAGTTTAGTAAAAAAAAATATTCTGTTAACCAAATTACATGTTCAATTTCCTTCTATTAGAAATAACACTGATCTCAATACGATTTCTCTATTTATTTGGGGGGATTTAGGTAATGATATTATGAAATATTATAAGATAAATGACTATATTCTAGTTGAAGGATTTATTTCTCTTAATAGAGAAAAATTAACCAATAATCAACAAATTAAAATTTCGGTATTTAAAATTTATCCACTTAATAGAGATAACATTCGAATAAACCCAGCTTTATAAGTACTATATTTTTATTAAACATTTAATAAAAATATTTTACTGCAATAAAATATTCAGATTCAGAATATTTTAGTATAATTAATAATATTAGATATAATTTCTAGGAAAAATTTAATGTTAACTCTAAAAATTTTAGTTTATACAACTGTTATCTTCTTCGTTTCTTTATTTATCTTTGGATTTTTATCAAGCGATCCTTCACGAAACCCAAATCGAAAAGATCTTGAATAATCAAAATATTTGATTATTCAATCCGTTTAAACTTAATTTAAAATAGCTAGGTTTTTATTCATTGGCTATTTTAAATTAAAATTTTTTTTATTCTGACCTACATTCTTATATAATTAATAATAAGTTTTTGATGAAATTTTTTACTAAAAATAGTCTTAATTTATTTTATTGTTTAATGAAATCTTTTAATTTAATAAATATTTTTCTTTTTGTTTTAATAACTTTAACTCCAAAACAAGCTTTAGCTGATATTGGCGGTTTAACTAAATGTAGCGAATCTCCTGCTTTTGAAAAACGCTTAAAAGCGAGCGTTAAAAAATTAGAGCAACGTATCAGTAAATACGAAGAAGGTACACCTCCTGCATTAGCCTTACAACAACAAGTTGAACGAACAAAAGCTCGTTTTGATAAATATAGTCGTTCTGAATTATTATGCGGAGCGGATGGATTACCTCATTTAATTGCTGATGGGCGATGGAGTCACGCGGCCGAATTTATTTTACCAGGTTTTGGATTTATTTATATTTCTGGTTGGATCGGTTGGGTTGGACGTAAATATTTAAGAGCTGTTAGCACAACAAAGAACCCAACAGAGAATGAAATTATTATTAATGTTCCTCTAGCGTTAAAAATAATGACAACAGGGTATATTTGGCCAATTTCAGCTTGGCAAGAATTGATTAGTGGTGATTTAGTAGCGTCAAACGAAAATATTACCGTTTCTCCTCGTTAACTTTTAATAATACCTAATTAGAATAAAATTTTATATGGATAATTTTCAAAAATATTTATCAACAGCACCCGTTCTTTTAACTTTATGGATGACTTTTACAGCCGGGTTTATTATTGAAATAAATAGATTCTTTCCTGATATGCTTGGTTTATATTTTTAGTAATTTCAAATAACAAATAATATTACTAAAAAATTAACCAATCAAATTTTTTAGTAATATTTTGAAAAAATAATTATAATTAAATATCGAAAACTCATATGTAACCAGTATATAATTATATACATGTGTTAGTTTTTTATGAGAGTTTCATAGATTTTCGTCTCCCTAAAGGAGAAACTCAATGGCAATAAGCTCAACTGAGCGTCGAACAAAAAACGTGCAAGTTTTTGTAGAGAAAGACGCAGTCGAAACTAGTTTCGAAAAATGGGCACAACCAGGACATTTTTCACGAACTTTAGCTAAAGGACCAAAAACAACAACTTGGATTTGGAATTTACACGCTGATGCTCATGATTTTGATAGTCAAACAAGCTCATTAGAAGAAGTTTCTCGTAAAATTTTTAGTGCACATTTTGGTCAATTAGCAGTAATTTTTCTATGGATAAGCGGTATGCATTTCCACGGAGCTTATTTTTCTAATTATTCTGCATGGCTAACTGATCCGATCGGTATCAAGCAAAGTTCTCAAGTAGTTTGGCCAATTGTTGGTCAAGAAGTTTTAAATGCTGACGTTGGAGGAAATTTCCAAGGTATTCAGACAACTTCAGGCTGGTTCCAAATGTGGAGAGCAGAAGGTATTACTAGTGAAGTAGAATTATATTGGATTGCTATCGGTGGTTTAGCGATGTCTGCGATTATGTTATTCGCAGGCTGGTTTCACTATCATAAAGCAGCACCAAAATTAGAATGGTTTCAAAATGCGGAATCAATGATGAATCATCATTTAGCTGGTTTATTAGGTTTAGGGTGTTTATCTTGGTCAGGTCATCAAATTCACATCGCTTTACCAATTAACAAGTTATTAGATGCGGGTGTTGCGCCACAAGAAATTCCATTACCACACGAATTTTTAATAAATCGAGAATTGATGGCTCAATTATACCCAAGCTTTTCAAAAGGGTTAGTACCATTTTTTAGTGGTCAATGGGGCGAATATTCAGACTTTTTAACATTTAAAGGTGGGTTAAATCCAATCACAGGTGGGTTATGGTTAAGTGATATTGCACATCACCATTTAGCTTTATCAGTATTATTTATTATTGCAGGTCATATGTACCGCACAAATTGGGGTATTGGGCATAGCATGAAAGAAATTTTAGAAGCTCATAAAGGACCTTTTACAGGCGAAGGCCATAAAGGACTATATGAAATTTTAACAACATCATGGCATGCTCAATTAGCTATCAATTTAGCAATGATGGGCTCCTTAAGTATAATTGTCGCGCATCATATGTATGCAATGCCACCTTATCCTTACATTGCAACAGATTATGCAACACAATTATCATTATTTACACATCATATGTGGATTGGTGGATTTTGTGTGGTAGGTGGAGCTGCTCATGGAGCTATTTTTATGGTTCGTGACTATACTCCAGCTAATAATTATAATAATCTACTAGATCGTGTTTTACGTCACCGCGATGCGATTATTTCTCATTTAAATTGGGTTTGCATTTTCTTAGGTTGTCATGCTTTTGGTTTCTACATCCATAATGATACAATGCGGGCATTAGGTAGACCACAAGATATGTTCTCAGACAAAGCAATTCAATTGCAGCCAATATTTGCACAATGGATTCAAAACATTCACTTGTTAGCACCGGGAACAACTGCTCCAAATGCTTTAGCAACGACAAGTTATGCTTTTGGTGGAGATGTCGTAGGAATTGGTGGAAAAATTGCAATGATGCCTATCAAATTAGGTACAGCAGATTTCATGGTTCACCATATCCATGCTTTTACAATTCATGTTACAGTTTTAATCCTTTTAAAAGGTGTTTTATATGCACGTAGCTCTAAATTAATACCAGATAAAGCAAATTTAGGATTCAGATTCCCATGTGATGGGCCTGGTCGAGGCGGTACTTGTCAAAGTTCTAGTTGGGATCATGTCTTTTTAGGTTTATTCTGGATGTATAACTCTATTTCAGTTGTAATATTCCACTTTAGCTGGAAAATGCAGTCAGATGTTTGGGGTACAATTAGTCCAGATGGAGCAATATCACATATAACGGGTGGAAACTTTGGTCAAAGTGCAATTACAATTAATGGTTGGTTACGTGATTTCTTATGGTCACAAGCATCACAAGTAATTCAATCTTATGGCTCTGCATTATCAGCATATGGTTTAATTTTCTTAGGAGCACATTTCATTTGGGCATTTAGTTTAATGTTCTTATTTAGTGGTCGCGGCTATTGGCAAGAATTAATTGAATCAATTGTTTGGGCTCATAATAAATTAAATTTTGCTCCAGCAATTCAACCACGCGCTTTAAGTATTACACAAGGTCGTGCTGTAGGATTAGCGCATTATTTATTAGGTGGAATTGGAACAACGTGGTCATTCTTCCTTGCTCGTTCAATTTCAATTAGTTAATCTATAAGATTTTAATTAAGAATAAATTTCTATTTACAACTATAAATAATATAAATAAGCATCTGAAAGTTATGGCAACTAAATTTCCAAAATTTAGCCAAGCTCTTGCGCAAGATCCAGCAACACGCCGAATTTGGTATGGAATAGCTACTGCTCATGATTTAGAAGCTCATGATGGTATGACAGAAGAGAATTTATACCAAAAAATCTTCGCATCTCATTTTGGGCATCTAGCTATTATTTTCTTGTGGACTGCAGGAAATTTATTTCATGTTGCATGGCAAGGTAACTTTGAAAAATGGGTACAAAATCCATTAAAAGTACGACCAATTGCCCATTCAATCTGGGATCCACATTTTGGTGAATCAGCGTTAAAAGCATTTAGTAAAGGAAATACATACCCAGTAAATATAGCTTTTTCAGGCGTATATCAGTGGTGGTATACGATCGGATTTAGAACAAATCAAGAATTATTTAAAAGTTCAATTGGCTTATTAATTCTTTCGGCTACGCTATTGTTTGCAAGTTGGTTACATTTACAACCAAAATTTCGACCAAGTTTATCTTGGTTTAAGAATAATGAGTCACGATTAAATCATCATTTATCCGGTTTATTAGGAGTAAGCTCATTAGCTTGGACAGGACATATAGTTCACGTTGCTATTCCAGCGTCGCGAGGTCAACATGTTGGCTGGGATAATTTTTTAACAACTCCTCCTCATCCGGCTGGTTTAACACCATTCTTTACAGGTAACTGGACTGTTTATGCTGAAAATCCAGATACAGTTAATCATGTGTATGGAACAAGTGAAGGTGCGGGAACAGCTATTTTAACATTTTTAGGTGGTTTTCACCCTCAAACGCAATCATTATGGTTAACAGATATCGCACATCATCAATTAGCCATCGCTGTAGTCTTTATTATTGCGGGTCACATGTATCGAACAAACTTTGGTATTGGTCATAATATGAAAGAAATATTAGATGCACACCGACCACCAGGAGGACGATTAGGTGCTGGACATGTTGGGCTATTTGAAACTATAACAAATTCATTACATATGCAATTAGGGCTAGCTTTAGCAAGTTTAGGTGTTGCAACATCATTAACAGCTCAACATATGTATGCTTTAACTCCATACGCCTTTTTATCAAAAGATTTTACTACCGAGGCTGCTTTGTATACTCATCATCAATACATTGCCGGATTCTTAATGGTTGGTGCTTTTGCGCATGGCGCTATTTTCTTTGTTCGTGATTATGATCCAGAATTAAATAAGAATAATGTTTTAGCTCGTATGTTAGAACATAAAGAGGCTATCATATCTCATTTAAGTTGGGCTTCTTTGTTTTTAGGTTTCCATACTTTAGGGTTATATATTCATAACGATACGGTAGTAGCGTTTGGGCAACCAGAAAAACAAATCTTGTTTGAACCGTTATTTGCAGAATATATTCAAGCTGCATCTGGAAAAGCAGTATATCAATTTAATGTACTTTTATCTTCATCAACTAACCCAGCTACAATTGCCGGTAATCAAGTCTGGTTACCAGGTTGGTTAGAAGCAATTAATAGTAATAAAAATGATCTATTCCTAAAAATTGGACCTGGTGATTTCTTAGTTCATCATGCTATTGCCTTAGGTTTACATGTAACTGCATTAATTTTAGTAAAAGGGGCCCTAGATGCTCGTGGATCTAAGTTAATGCCAGATAAAAAAGATTTTGGCTATAGTTTTCCTTGTGACGGTCCTGGTCGTGGTGGTACTTGTGATATCTCGGCTTGGGATGCTTTCTATTTAGCAATGTTTTGGATGCTAAATACAATAGGTTGGACAACATTCTATTGGCATTGGAAACATATGACAATTTGGGGCGGTAATCCAGGGCAATTTGATGAATCGTCAAATTACATTATGGGTTGGCTACGTGATTATTTATGGTTAAATTCGTCACCATTAATTAATGGTTATAATCCTTTTGGGATGAATAATTTATCAGTTTGGGCTTGGATGTTCTTGTTTGGTCACTTAATTTGGGCTACTGGGTTTATGTTCTTAATCTCTTGGCGTGGTTATTGGCAAGAATTAATTGAAACTTTAGTATGGGCACATGAAAGAACTCCATTAGCAAACTTAATTCGTTGGCGAGATAAACCTGTTGCGCTTTCAATTGTACAAGCCCGCTTAGTGGGGTTAGTTCATTTTTCAGTTGGATATATTCTGACATACGCAGCATTTGTTATTGCTTCAACATCAGGTAAATATGCCTAAAAAATTAAAAT